GAGAAGAATTACCACTATTTCTCATCTGAGAAGAATTACCACTACTTCAGTCAATATTATTAAAGTTAATATTTCTGAAAATAGGTGATTTTTCTAAAGCATATGTTATACGCAATGATTCCGCTAAACTAAAAGGCCTTCCCTTAGATTTTAAATGTTCTACAGAAAATCTTCAATACCTACTAAAGAAAGAATTACGATAATTAACTTCACTAGTCTTGTATAATCTATCCACTATAATAGAAGTTGGCACAATTCTTCCTTCTCCATATTTTATAGCAATACGCTTACCAATCATCTCTTCAGTTAAATAATAAGGGTTATATTTTATATAATTATTATCCCCCATATCTATAAAAACTTTATTTTGGGCATTTCAATCCCTAACTACAGTTGGCACAATATTATGTTGTTTTCTAAAAACAAAATGAGCGATTTCTTCAGAATCACCGTCATGATATTCTACTGTTGATAATACCACAGTTTCTGGTAGTACTGTTTTATTATTAATGAATTCAACTAATGAAGGTATATCAGGAAATGCACCAATCTTTTCATAAAGTGGTATCTCACACTTATCTACAAATGGGAAAGGAGAAACATCAGAAGGTTCCCCGTTGAAAAAGTCAGGTAAAAGATATGCATAAGAGATAGGATAGAAACTATCATCATCCCCCCCCCCTTACAAATACAAATGATTTGTAGTAACATCTCTCATTTATAAAGAGCAAACTTTTAAGGTCGTCATCCGATAAATCTCTATTTATTACATTAAATCCTATCCCAGAATCATAAAACATAGTTCCAACACTAAATGCATCTAAAGATCTCGGCCTTTCTAGTTTAGTCCGTTCCTCCTCGAAACGCCTACTTAATTCCTCTCTTCATTCACCATATGTAGTATCACAATGATATACAGGTTGAAGTCAATAGAGAAATTTCTTAAGTGAGAGGCTATCGTATCAGTCGTATCCGCTAAAACATTCTTTAAATAGATCGTTTAATATTAATTTAGCTGTCAATACATTAACAGCTATTTCGGCGATACCCGAAGGGAATACTACTACTACTGAATTAAGTAATATGTGCCGTAATATAATAGAAGCAATCATAAAACTAATAAATCTTGTTCAAAATTTTTGATTTGTTTTTTTATATAATATTAATATTAAATAAAAAAAAATAGATAGCATAATTCAGACAGTAATAGCTTTACCACCTTCGGAATCTGCAAATTTAAGTGTTAAAGTTCCCCATTCTGAGATTGTACCTACAAATTTGCTACCTTCTAACGGATTAAATGATGAATTAACTATATTTAACATATAATTACCTAATGCTCCGATCATAGCTACAAAGCTACCTAGAACAAATATTAACCTACAATGTAATACTGCATTCAGTATTATATCATAAAGGGTTATATATTTTTTATTATATTTTGTATAAATGTAACACCCTATTAATACAAAATATAATAATAATAGCAAAGTATAGTATACAAAACCACTACCCATAATCTCAATATAGTCCACACAAATATCCATAAATCTAAAAATTAATATATCATTGTTCAATATGTAGGCTACACCGTAGTTCCATTTATTCAAACAGGAATGTGTACTAGGTGCAAGGAATAGATATTGCGTTAAAAACTTTAACTTAATAACTAAACATAATCGGTTTAAGGGTATTCTAAAGATGGCTTCGAGAGGTCGTAGTGGTCTTAGGCTATTTTTTAATAGTGAGGCCGGTTGAGACTTATATCAGAATAACCTAGAAAACAGTCTATGTTTTCAAGTATATAAAAATATACTTGCTACTATCAATAATAGTGGGAACCTAAGACCCTCAGTAGTATACCGATATATATAGGAATAATCATACAACATCCACAAAATGTCAATATAGAATCCCACCTTCAAATCCTAAATGATGGTTATCTGTTAAGTGATAAGCGTATATTCTTCATAATCCTACTCCAATAAATAATGTACCAATTATAACATGCAATCCGTGGAAACCAGTAGCAAAGTAAAAACATGTACCATATGCACCATCGCTAATAGTGAAAGATGACACTGTATATTCTATCCCTTGAAAAGCTGTAAACACTACAGCTAATACTACTGTAGCTATTGCTCCATATAAAGCTCCTGCTCTTTCGCCTTTAATTAAAGCATGGTGACTGTAAGTAATTGTAGCACCACTAGATAATAATATAATTGTATTAAGTAAAGGTAATTCAAAAGGATTTATAGGATCTATACCTTTAGGTGGTCATTGTGCACCTAATTCAACTGTAGGTGTTAAAGCGCTATGGAAGAATGCTCAGAATATAGCTACGAAGAATAATCCTTCAGATACTATAAAAAGAATTATTCCTAAGCTAAGTCCTTTTTGTACAGCCATAGTATGATTTCCTAAAAATGTACCCTCTGCTACTATATCTCTAAATCATAAAGTCATAGCACCTATAATTAAAGAAATACTTATATAAAACATTACATATGCACTATCAAAGTTATGCATAGAAAGTGCACCATTAAAAGTTACACATAATAAACTTATACTAGCGTATATAGGTCATGGAGACGGAGAAACCAAATGAAAAGGATGATCTTGAAAATTACTCCTAATTAAATTGGTCAACTTTTACGACTGCGTCGTACGTAGAGATTTTGATAAAGGTTCTAATTATCCTCAGTAACATTTTCATTCCTGCTGTTCCATTACGAAGTATGGCTGGCTGGCTAGCATGAATGAATTAGAGATACGGGATATTGAACTTCCCCTATCGGGAAACAGGGAGGCTAGTTAATACATAACTAGCCATATCTCCTTTCGACCACCTATCTCCATTCCCGCCTGGCGAAGCATGGATACCCCCCTCTTTACCCCTTCTCTGCATTCCCCGAACCCCTGACCCCCATTCCCATTCCCATTCCCTTATAGGGACGAGGGACGAGGGACGGGGGTATGGGGTTATGGGGACAGAAGAGAAGGGGGGAGGGGTCAGGGGGTATGGGGGGACACAGAAGCTAGGTTATACTTCAGATAGTGGTGAAGGGGGGAGATTCGGGGACTCCTGAGCCGACAAGCCTTTAAGAGGAATCGAACCTCTATCATAATATTAACAGTATTATGCTCTACCGTTGAGCTATAAAGACATTTTTATAGGAGACAAGAGATTCGAACTCATAAAGCAGAAAATTGCTATTGAGTTTACAGCTCAACCCTTTTTGCCAATAAAGGAACTCTCCTTATTGTACGAATGCACCTTATAAGGTAGGAACTAACGTCGGATAATCCCATCCTTATAGGTGGTACAGCCTAATATATTAGGCTCCGTTTTTTTTACATTCCAATACAAATCTTTTTTAAGTTTATTACCCCGTGCAACTTCCACTACACGAACCATATTTCGACTTAACACTAATTAGAGTCACGCATACGAAGAATTCTATTATAATATTTTAATCCTGTTTAAGCTAGATAAGCTGGTTTTGGCAGATTATAGCAGTTAAAAGTGATTATAACAAAAAAGCAAACTTATTGCGCGGGCTCCTTTCAGCATGCGACGAGTGGTTAGTACCAATCCGAGATAAAATTCACCGTGACATGGTGATTCACGATTACTAGTAATTACTTATTCATATAGTCGAGTTTCAGACTACAATCCTTGTATAATTTATATCCTCTTTTTTGAGATTAGCTAAAATTCACATTTTTGCATCTCTTTGTTAAGGACTACGTGGCACGTCTATAGCCCACAACATAAGGGCCATGATGACTTGTCTTTTTCCTTCTTATCTTTACTACTATAAAGAAAGATTGCTTTATAAAACATTTTATAAATAAAGCAAAGGATTCTGTTAATTTCATGGAAAAACCACAGTTTCACAACATTAACTGAAAACAGCCGTGCAACTCCTGTTTTTATGGCGGCGCCATAAATATTCAAGTTGTGGTAAGGTTTTTCGTGGATCATCGAATTAAATAACATACTTCACTACTGGTGTCAGAAACGGTCTAGTGATTTCAGTTCCTGCGTTGCCACATTACTCTTGAGGTGAAATGCTTTCATTTTCATTTATATAACTAAAATTAGTATCTAGTTAATGGCATTCATCATTGTCTGCAAAGACTACTAGGGTAACGAATCCTGTTAGTTATCTATGCCTTCGTCCTTCAACGTCAGTTATTACATAAAAGACAGCCTTCGCCGTTATCAGTCCTTTTGGTATCATAAAATATAATCTCTCCACCTCAAGTACGGTCTTCTTACATATAACTCTAGTCAAGTACTCCTATATTTCAGGTATTTTGACCGTTTGGGTACCCTTTAAACCTATTTAATATGAATAATGCTCGTCTCCTACGTATTACCGCGACTGCTGGCACGTAATTGGTCAAGACTTTTATACATATTATCATTATTAATACGTACTTAAAACTTTATTTTAGTAAGTTACAATTCTGTTTCGTTTACCCAAATTGCCAGTTCAGCCCTTAGGCCATTGACCAAAATTCCCCACTGCTGTACTAACTTTGCATTGGGCTTTTTTCAGACCCAATGTGACCGATCAACCTCTCAGTTACGGTTACGAGAGTTTTAGGCTAGTGAAGACATAACCTTTACTACTACCTATCTCGACGATATTAATCTTCATCCTAAAGCGGCTTATATGCCTTTATTATTATGTGGGATTTTATCCCTCACTTTAAGGTAGTAAAAATATCATATACTCACCTGTACACCACTTATTAATAAAATTATTCATTAAATTAATCGTGCGATTAGCATGTGTCAAGCATTTGGACAGCATTCATTCAGAGCCATCACCAAACTCATCTATATATTTTTTTTAGATGCTTGCAAACTCATCTATGTTTTGATGATAGCAAATACATCACTAATAAATCCATACTATTATTTTAACTTAGGGTAAGTCTAAGCTCTTCATTGGAAGTATCTAAAATTACGGCGACTTCTGTTCGCATACTTCTGCTTCTGACCCCCTGTCCCCTGTCCCCATAACCCCATACCCCCCCCCGTCCCTATAAGGGAATGGGGGGTTCGGGGAATGGGGAATGAGGGGGGGTATGGTGTAACCGCCGGCAGAAGTATGCCAGCTGCCCTCATCAAGGACCTTAGTCCTAGACAAATGTTGTCTTAATAATACACTAGATACTAGATTATTTCATTCCATTCCATTACTGCTTCTGGTGTAACCGCCAGAAGCAGTCATGTAAAAAAAAACAAGTTATATTGGATTAATAGTCCGCATAAATAATTTATTTTAATTAGATAATTTATGCTGGCTGCATTAAGAGAAGCTAGCCATATATACCTCCGCTATAGAATATAGCGGCCATTTTAAAAATTTTTATATTTTCTCTGAAATCTACCTTTTTTTTCAGTATGATAATCAATTATCAATACTTTATCAACTTGCGAACTTTAACCCTATTAATTACCACTAAATTTATTAAACTCTAAAAGTACGACAAGTACGTTATTGGTTACTTAGAAGTATACATTTAGATCATTCCTGACATACCCCCTCCCCCCCGAGAATGGGGAGGGGGTCATACCCCCTCCCCCCCCGAGAATGGGGAGGGGGTCAGGAGAAGGCAGGCTGCGGCTCCGACGTAGTCGCCGATATACCCCTTCCCAAGTTATATATCCACACAATCTCTAACAATAATAACCAGATTATTTAATTAATTTAAGATAATCTCTGATAACTTTACTATTAAGAGTTTGCCTCTGTTGGATCTTCAGATCTCAAGCATCTCTTAGAAATTCTATATCCTTAGCGTTTCAACCCTCACATGAACGTAGGTACCGGGTACTTCCCTGATACGCCTCCATAGCAGAAGCAAGATTACTAGCATAAGGTTGACTAGATTTAGTACTAATCAATCTTCTATCACCTTCATATTTGATAAGCGGTCACCCTCTGACATTTGAGGGATCATGAACGAATACACCCTTATCTTCAGAAATAAAATACCCTTTTTCAGCTAGAATTTCTTGTTCATCTAATGATAGAGGAGAGTTAACATATGAATTTTCTGAAAGTCTCAGCTGGTTTAGTTGAGAACTTCCAGAATGACTAGTTTGACTTCCATTCCCGATCATCTGAACCCCATACCCCGGCCCTATAAGGGAACGAGGGGGACGGGGGGGTATGGGACTGGAAATCCTACGCGGTTCATTTCTGAATCGGGTACTATCAGTAAGAACTCTTCCTCCAGGTTGACGAGGTTGATATGGGTTAAATCTAAATCATCCATATTGACCTGGGAAAGCTGGGTTAGGAGGATGTTGACTCCCCCCAGGACCAGGTTGACTTGGGAAACCTGGGTTAGGACGAGGTTGACTCCCCCCAGGACCAGGTTGACTCCCCCCAGGACCAGGTTGACTTGGGAAACCTGGGTTAGGACGAGGTTGACTCCCCCCAGGACCAGGTTGACTTGGGGGACTTCGGTTAGGACCGGGTGGACCATCAAGTATATCAGAAATCTTCATTTTGTTAATGAATATTTCCAAATAAGGAGTTATAAAATCTTCCACAACACCATTTATACCTAACCTAGTAACTAGCGCTAAAAACCCGGATAAAATACAGCTATTGACTTCTGTGGGATATATACCTAAAAAAGTTAATATCTCGTGAGGTAAAGGTGAAAATCTAAATAAACCAACAATAATTAAGCTAATTAAAGATCCTATTATATTAGGAGCAGTAAAGTGTTTAAAAAAAGACAAAATAAATTTATACATTTCTTATAATTACTTAATAATAAAATTAAAACTTAATAAATTAATGTAAATCTAATCCGTCTTTTATGTAACCCGAAGTTAACACTACGAACACTTGAGCTTGTATAAATGCAATACCTAATTCTAAACCAGAGAAAGCAATTATAAATGATAGAGGGATCAATCCTAAAAAAAAGAATATTATTCCACTTGTCATTATATTGTAAGTGAATCCAGCTAAGATATGTAATAGCATATGACCTGATAATATGTTAGCTGCTAATCTTAATCCTAAAGATATATTTCTAGCTAAATAGCTTATAAACTCTATAAGAACTAATAATGGTAATAAAGCTAAAGGACAACCAGCTGGTACTAATAATGAAAAGAATTTTAAACCATGTTTTTGGAATCCTAAGATAGTAGCACCTAAAACAATAGTGAAACTAAGGGCAAATGTTAAAACAAAATGACTAGTTGAAGCAAAACTGTAAGGAATCATTCCTATTAAATTATTTATTAATATAAATATAAATAAAGTATAAATAAAAGGAAAGTATACTTGACCACTTTTTGCATTTATTTGATTTACTACTATACCATGTATAGTTGCATATAATGATTCTTGACTAATAGATCAGTTATTGCTAACTAATTTATTATTATTTATACTTAATATACTTAAGATTAATGTGAAAACTAATCCAATTGTTAAATATAATCCTATGTTAGTTATAGATATATGTAAATCACTTAATATAGGTAAATCTATACTTAATAAATCTCTTATTTCAAATTGAGTTAAAGGACTGGAGATTTCTTTATGAAAATTGTTTAAACTTAAAGTATTCATATTATACTCTAAGCTTTACTTATAGGCCTTGAAAAAGCAGAGTCATCAGCCTATCCCATGGTCCCCCCCCTCCCCCCTCCTCAATTAAGGCTTCGCCTTAACCCATTCCCCCCGTCCCTATAAGGGAATGGGGGACGGGGGGGGGAGGGGGGAGAGGGAATGCAAGGATGGTAATGACGGTCTAGAGGGAATAGTCTGAGGGCAGAAGTAGGGAATGTATTGATCCCCCTTACCCTCGGCATACTTCTGCTTTATCCCTAGCTGGCAAAGCATGCGAACCCCCGTCCCCCGACGTAGTCGGGGGGAATGGGGTTATGGGATCAGAAGTATGCCAAGCAGACGAAGTACTGAACCCCGTAATAAATTATGGGGTCCTTATAGACCATAATTTATTATATACCTAATTTATCTAATAAATTTACTATAAAAAGACGAGATACAAATAAAGATACTATTCTTGGTAATACGTATTTAGAAAATACGTAAGTAAGTAATACAATAATGGCAAATGCAAAAGTTACTTCGTTAATAAAATAAAAAGGTACTAATTGAGGCATGGTTTGATGATTATAGATTGTAAATACTTATATGTAATGGCGCAGTATTAATGTTTACTATAAAACTAGAGGATAAATTTAGGACGGGGTTTCATTACGGTGAAACTGCTGGCGAAGCATGCATGTATGGTTTCACCGACCCCTACCCATAACCCCATTCCCCTGACTAGGTCGGGGAGGGGGTTATGGCATGCATGCGACTACGTCGTGGTTTCACTACGAAGTATGGCATGCTTTGCGGCGAAGCCGAAATCGGACCCATGCTTAGCAGCCAGCCAATCAGCCAGCCAGCCATAACCCCGAACCCCTGACCCCCCATTCCCATTCCCATTCCCTTATAGGGACGAGGGACGAGGGACGGGGGGTATGGGGTTATGGGGTTCGGGTAATGGATTAGGGAATGAATCTTCCCCGTACTGTTTATATAAAGACAATAAATAATATTTGTTTATAGCATACTTCATTCCATACTGGCGGACCAGCAGTAATGGAATGAATGGTTAAACTAAAAACCTAGATTCGTTTATAAACTGTATATTAAGTTAACTACAGAGTAATGTAAAGTATCTAATATTAAAGAAGGGTATATTCCAAGTATAACAGTAAATAAAACTAGTATAAATAATAATGTAAATTCTCTTTTTGTAGTGTCAAATATATTTTCTTCAAAGAATTTAGTGAAAGAACCTCCAAATGTAATTCTATTAAACATATATATAGTATATGCAGCCGAGAATACTATAGATGTAGAACCTAATACACCTAATAAAGGTAATTTTTCTACCATACCATAAAGAGACATAAATTCTCCTATAAAATTTAATGTTAAAGGAGCTCCACAATTACCTAATGACAGTATAAAGAACAATATAGAGAATAAAGGCATAAGTTGAGCTATACCTCTGTATAAATATATCATTCTAGTTCCTGATCTATCGTATAATATACCTCCTGCACATATAAATAAACCACTAGATACAAATCCGTGAGCTAATCCTAAAGTAATACTTCCTTCTATACCTTGAATTGTATTACTAAATGCACCTATTAAATATACAGCTGCATGAGATACAGAACTATAAGCAATTAATTCTTTAACATCAACAGTTCTTAATGTACTAAAGCTTGCATATATTATAGTAATAACACCAATAGTATATACTATAAAAGTAAGATCTAATGTAGCTTTAGGTAATATCGGTAAAATTAATCTAAATATACCATATAAACTTAATTTTAAAACAATACCAGCTAATATGATACTTCCACCTAAAGGTGATTCCACATGAGCTTTTAATAGTCAATTATTTAAAAATATTGTAGGTGTTTTTACAGCAAATGCTAAAAAAATAGCCGCGAATAATATAAGTTGAGTAGTATAGTCGAAATTTGTTTTAAATAATGCATCAAAATCAGTTGTTCCCATTATAGAATACATAGCTAAAATAGCTAATAATAAGAATAAAGATCCTCATACTGTATATAAGAAAAAGTAATAACTTGCTCTTACTTTATTACTAGATCCAAATAACCCTATTAATAAAAATAAAGGTGGTAAAATACTTTCAAAAAATATATAGAATAATAATATATCTGATACTAAAAAACACGCTAATAGTAATGTTTCTAATAATAATATAGTGTTTAAATAAAATTTAACATTTTCTTTAATGGAATTTCAATTAGATAATAAAGCAATAGGCATTATTATAGTTGTTAATAATACAAAATAGATAGAAATACCGTCTACTCCTAAATAAATATCAAATAATTGTACATTATAATGTTCTTGTACAAATTGGAATTGATTTGTACTTGAATTGAAAAATATATAAACAATAAAAGATAAGATCATATTAATACTAGAAGTTACTAATGCGATTTTTTTATAAAACGTTACGGCGGCTACGCCACCATAATTAGAGCCTTCATACGAAGTCAAACTAGATATAATAAATATACCTATAATTGGAATAATAAGCAAAAGAGATAATAACATAAATATAATCTAGATAACAAAAAACTTAAAAAGGTCTTACCGTGTATCATAATAGGAAATCATGATAATTAATAATAGATAAATATAATTTTGTGCGACTACGTCGCGGTTTCGATTCCATACCCCGACTACGCCCCCTCGGCTTCGCAGTCCCCCCCTCCTTCCTTTTTTCTCCCTCCTCCTCAATTAATTGAGGAGGAGGGAGGGGAGTCGGAGGTGGGAGGGGGGAATAAAGAGACCCCCTCATTCATTACGAAGTATGGCATAGCACCCCCGGGAGTCAGGGGGTGCTTTGCCGGGAATGGGGGTATGGGGACGGGATCAGGAGAAGCCGGGTGACGGCTTCGTGGCGAAGCCGAAATCGCCGCCGTAAATCATATAAACAGTTAGTCACCACCATCACAATCCGTAATATCTGGCATCTCCGTGGCTTGTTTTTCTAAAACGTAATCTAAAGGTGATGGTTTACTATCCAATTTTTTGGTTGGATTATTATCGGAATAAGAAGATAATGGCCGTTTATTAGTCTCATCTTCACTAAAAGTAGCTTGCTCGCTACCCTCCGAACTTTCATCCTCTTGAGCTTGCTCGCTATCCTCCGAACCTTCATCCTCTTGAGCTTGCTCGCTATCTTCTAAAAAAGCTTTCTCGATATCTTCTTTAAAAGTTTTCTCGAAACTGAAACTTTCATCCTGTCCCCCAGAGGGGGATGGAGCTTGCTTGCTACCCTCCGAGCTTTCATCATTACTACTTTCCGAAGGAGCTTCATATACTGAAGGAGTACCAGGCAGGGTAGCTATACTTTCGTCTTCAGCTACTACCGCTATACCTTCCCTTGTCCTATCAGGTAAATTTGCACCGTATTCAAGAGCACGATAATCTAATTTTTCATTTCACTCTGCCTCTTTTCTGGGTAGATTAGAGTAATCCTCAGAATGATTTTTATCACTATAATCTTTTTGCTGATTTTCTTTTACTACAGCCCTTACTTCTTCTGAAGGAATATCCGGGTGAGTTACTGATCATTTTTCTACTATACGACTTTCAGCAATATTATTATGGCGATTAAGCTCTTCTTGTATAGAATGCTTAGTTTTAAATTTATCCACTTGATAATCAAACTCTTCTTTACTTTTAGATTTATCAACTATATTTTCAAAATCTGGATATCCTGGTTTGTGAAAAGAAGGTTTATTGTTACCTTTATCATATTTTTTTAAATCTTCTAATATATTATTTTTTGTATCTTGATCTATAGAATTATTTTGATCAGTAGCCATATAAAAACAAGAAGTAGAAAACATTTTACCTTTAAATAAATTATTCATATTGTCCCTTTAAAATTTACCCTATGGAAGGGATACAACTTTCGCGCCTGTCCATTCCCTTCCCCCCCTCTCTCGGTCCCCCCTCCCACCTCCTCAATTCATTGAGGAGGTGGGAGGGGGGAAAAAGAGAGAGGGGGGGAAGGGACGGCCGCGAAAGCTAAACACTAACGGGGGGGATATTTCAGGTTCTCTTTCGGGCGGTTACACCGCCAGCGAAGAATACATGACCTTCCCCCACAAACATTACCCCGTCCCATTCCCTTATAGGGACGAACGAGGAGGTCAGTAATAAGGAATAAGTGATTCGAACACTTAACCCACCGTGTGTAAAACGGTTGCTCTACCATTGAGCTAATCCCTTTTATTTTTATTTTTGATGTAAGCAAATACATCACTAATAAATCCATACTATTATTTTCACCATCGCATCTTCTCCGTCCATACCCCCAGTCCCTCCATACTTCGTCGACTGGGGGTATGGGGGTCAGAAGCATGGCGAAGCCGGTCTAACCGCAAAAGTATGCATGCCCAGCCAGCCGTAATCGGCAAAAATTATTATTATTAAATAAAATAGTCTAAAACCAAAAAAAATCATCATAAAGTTACTTAAATTGAAGTGTCGTTTAATCATTTTTTAGCGTCATATTTATATAGTTACTATTATATAGTTATATTCATTACAAATATATCAAAACTATATAACACACAAGGTAATAGTATGATAAATGCGAATAATAACGGTAATAATATAGTTCAACAGAATGACATTAATTGGTCAAAACGTATTCTAGGGAATGAAGCTCTAACTCATATAAAAATGAAAACTAAAAGAGAACTTTTCAGTCCTAAAATTAAACTATAATATAAACCACTTTCAGCAAAAGCACTTACAAAATTTTTAATATTGTTATATTCTGCAGAATATACTCAATCTATATCAAATACATAAGCCCATAAATTATTTATTAAGTTAAATCAGTATAATAGATTAAATCCTAATAAATAACCTCCTAAAAACAGTATACTTGTTAATATACACATTAATAATATACTACCATATTCAGCTAAGAAGAAGAAGACGAATACAACCGCAGCGTGTTCTGTCATAAATCCACTAACTAGTTCAGATTCAGCCTCTGCTAAATCAAATGGAGCTCTATTAGTTTCTGCTACAGAACCTATAAAAAATATTAAGAAAATAGGAAATATAGGTAATATAAGTCATACGGCTTTTTGAGCTTGTATATTAATATTTAAATTAAGACTACTAGTTATCATAATAATTAAAAGTATGGCTGAACTTAAAACTAATTCATAGCTAATTAATTGAGCTGTACTTCTAAGAGAACCTAAAAAAGCATATTTACTATTAGCACTTCATCCCGCTAATAAAATTCCATAAGTACCTAAAGATGAAACAGCTAACATATATAATATACCTAATTCCATATCATTTAAAGTTAAACCAGGTCCATAAGGTACAACACCGTAACCTAATAAAGCGAAAGCTAAAGTAATAACAGGACCTAAGAAGAATAATATAGTATTAGCTTGTGTAGGTGCAACATATTCTTTTAAAATTAATTTTAAAGCATCAGCAAAAGCTTGTAATAATCCATAATACCCTACAGCATTTGGCCCTAATCTTCTTTGCATACTTGCCATAGTTTTTCTTTCGGCTACTGTTACATAAGCTACTGCTAATAAGGCTGGCAACATTAATAAAACTACTTCTAATACAGATAAAAGAGTTGAAGTATAATACATTTATTGATAAAAAACTAGATTTTTGTGTTATAATTACTTAATAACAAGGACCACCTAGTTTATCTGGACTACTGCTGGCGTAGCATGCGAACCCCATTCCCCCGACGTAGTCGGGGGAATGGGGTTATGGCGAAGCACCCTCTCCCCCTAATCTCTTCCATCATGGCTACGTAGTCGCGAAGCCGAAACCGCGGTTTCGGCTTCGCGACGAAGTATGGCTTCATTACGAAGTATGGCTAGCTGTAGTAGGATAAGTATGGAAGTGACTTATTAAAGTAATATAGAAATAAAAAATCTATAAAAAAATGCCCTTAATATTAAGGATTATATGATTTATTCATTAGTATATTATTAACCTAACAGAATTCAAAGTTTTTTCATTACGAAAAATGGACCCCAGCGGCCTAGCCTGTCCCCGCCTGGGCATACTTCGTCAGCAGAAGTATGGGACACCCCCTCTCCCATTTCTTGCTCTCCCTTTCCCGAACCCCGAAGGGGTTATGGGGGTAGGGGAGGAGGGATCGTCAGAGAAAGAAATAGGGAAAGAAGCACCCCCCCCCCCCCCCTTCTCATTCCATACTTCGTAATGAAGGGGGGGTATGGAAAGGGGTATGGCAGGCTAGATAGAACTAATCGTCCTAATATCTTTGAATCTATCTCATCCCAGATTCGAACTAAGATCGGAATATTAGAAGTATTCTGCTCTACCATTGAGCTAATGAGACTTATAATGTACTCTTAGTTATACTAGCTATATTTTTAGAGCATATACCATTCCGGCTTCGCTGAAGTATGGTCTTCAGGGGTCAGGGACGGAGAAGGATGTATGGTATATTCTATAAAAATACATAGAAACATTATATTTCGATACCGGCTGCTGTACTTCTTATCCGGGTGGAGGTATAGAAGTATAGCAGCCAGCAGCCATAATTTATTATCTTATTGATATTCCACTTTGTAATGGTAAACTTACAAAAGCGTGAGGTTTAGGTGGGCTACTTAAAGCTCATTCTAAACTAGGGTAACTTCTATTTAATAGGGCTTGTAAAGTATCAGTGTAATATTGTACAGATAATCAAGGATTTCTGCTTGCAACTTTACCTTCAACTAATTGTTTGTATACTACATATAAGAATAATCATGCAGCTACAACGCTTACAATAGATCCAAAACTACTAATTAGATTTCATCCTGCAAAAGCATCTGGGTAGTCGCTAATACGTCTAGGCATTCCTTGTAATCCTAAGAAATGTTGAGGGAAGAATGTTAAATTACATACTAACAAGTATGGACTATATCTTAATTATTTAATTTAATTAAATAATATCCTTCGTTTAGTCTCTGAGGATCCTACTCATAACGTGGCTTGTTATTTTGGTTTCCTGCTGATTGTCTAGATATACTTAAGATTTTTACTTTAAAAATTTAAAGTACTTAAGCTTTATGAGAGTTTCCAGCATACAGAAGGATTGGGAGGGGCTAATTCTACTATTTTTGTTTAGGTTGGGATTGTATTAATCACTCTTCGCCTTGAATAAGAATCGACTGGTTAGTGTCGATATTGTTTTTAATATAACTTCATCTTACTTTAAAATGTTGTTTAGTAGCATTGATTGACGGGAAAATTAGTTCTTCGCCTGTTTTATTATAACAAAAGACAAAGGTTCCTCCAATACCGTATTGAGGAGATAATTTAGCTTTTAAACCTTTTCTAATATGGCTATTATTGGAATAATAATTTTTTATTACTGAGCCTCCGGCTACGCTAATAGCTTTTTTAGTTTCATCTGTAACCATTTCCATTTCCATTTCCATTTCCATTTCCTTTTCCTTTTCCTCCGGAACAGGAACAGGAACAGGAACAGGAACAGGAACAGGAACAGGAACAGGAACAGGAACAGGAACAGGAACAGGAACAGGAATGGAGGGGTTCGCAGTACTACCGAATTTTGTAGCCAGGGGCTCGTGACTTTCTTTACTAAATATTTCTTTTAATTTATTAATTGTTTCAACACTATGTTTATAACCGGCGCAGCATGAATTACCTGCCATAGTTAAAATATTATATTTAGGGAGCGCTGCGCCGTAATAGTCTATTCACTTTTGCTCTAATTTTAAACAAATTTGAGGGTCTTGTATACAAAATTCTTTAATACCCAAAGAAAAATTTTCTAATCCATATTTTTTCATTGCTCTAAGTATTATTGATCTGGTTGGTTTATCAGAATTATAATAATAATAATAACTAACCATTCTTTTGGTTAAATTAATACTACTACCAACATATAATTCTTTAGTTATATTATTTATAAATACATATACACCAGATTTTTTTCTTAATTCTTGGTAAATAAGTTTTTTATCTTGTTTCATATTTTCAAAAAAAAGAATAAACTCTTTAGGGTCGAGAGGTGAACCTTGGTTCGGTGCGCAAGCTACCGAAAATTGATTAATAAATCTTTTACCTGTTACAAAAATTCTTCCTTTCACTCTAACCCCTATAAATAAAACTCAGAATTGAATTTTAGCTAAAACGATGTTATAATTTAAACCTAATATTTTGGGTATTCAGTAGTATCAACCACTAAACATTGCAAAAACTGCACCCATACTTAAAACGTAGTGAAAATGCTTTTTTTTTAATCTACAGCTCCTTCGTATTATATATTACATAAATGAAGATCCCCCTGTAATTGGATTAGGAGAACTAGTCAGGTAGAAAATCTAACCTATCATTTATAGTGAACTCAGGAGTATTAAGAATCATACTTCTATATTGATTCATACGAGCTGTCTTATCAAAGTCCATAGACTGTTTATAGTTTGCTAAAATATAGGAATGAAACCCCACAAATCTAGTTTTACCTGATAAAAGTGGAATTTCTCTATCTAATTTTAGAAGTACGTTAAGAATAGTTCGATTTTCATATTGAATTTCTAACGCCTTTCTTGCCCAATATGGACTAGTTATATTATTACACTCACTAATAGGTAATACTCATAATATACCTATATAACCCATATTTGCTTTTAATGTTTGGTGTAACTTACTTTTTGGATTTTTAATACTATTATATACGCAATATATAAAATAATTTAAACCCTTAAATAAGCACATACATATAAACCCTAATCCCATATACAATAAAATCATAAAACCTAATTTAGCATATATACTAATATTTGTACTAATTATTATATTTAATATGGGATTTTTTATATACGACGTAGTCGCAAACACTAAATAAAAAAAAATCTTCAAAATCAATAAAAAATTATATTAATAAGACAAGCTTCATTTAATCAAAAAATGATTAAACAAAATAAACTAAAAAAATTCAAAATATGCGTAAAGCCTAACCTATTAGCTTTACGCCGGCATAGAGCCAACTTTATGTAAAATCAGACTTTATGTTATTTTGGCTTTTTTTGGACTATATCTTTACCAGTAATAAATATACTATTTATCATTTATGGGGACTCCTGCCTGCCTGGCTGGCGAAGCATGCATGGATGAGGCCACTAAATAATTTTTTACAAAAGGAATTTTATATCATAATGGATTTTCATATTTAATTCAATCAATTATAAAGCTTGAATATACTTTGTGCTCTGCACTATGTTTAGGATATGTTTTGTATTTTCTAATTTCTATAAAAGATTTAATCTTAGTTACTCTATAAAATTTAATATCCGAATATAATCTATTATGCATAAAATAATCATATATAAATAGCATACTATTAACATTTTGAAATTTAAATGCGATAGATACAAACTTTTTATTTAATCCTGAACTTGAAGATTTATTACGTTTAATAATAAAAGGCTTGCAATTTAATACAGTATTATCAAAGTTTAATTTAGATGTGTGTTCATTATATTGGAATTCTAAATTACATTCTATTCTATTTCCTGAATAATTAAATACTATAGAACCGTCAGTATCTATTAAACCTGCATAATATGGATCATATAATTTTATATTATAATCAGCTTCAATATAATCTATATTGTATAAAGAACAAGCTTCTTTAAAACCAGGTACTTTAAGTCTGATTAATCCATTAATATGTTCTAAAATATATTTCATATCTGGTGCTCGAGATACTATATATATTGAATAAGGTTTATTTTTATCTGTTCTAATTCTACCTATATGTAAATAATTTTGTATGCGTGTTAAAATTCTAATATCTCTGTTATGTAATTTTATTCTTATTTGTTTAAGAACTCTTTGTTTATTAGTAGAATTTCTTCTAATATCAAAATTACCATCTCCATCTATTATACCTGCGAATCAATTTCAAAATTTATACTCTTCAGTATCAGGTAACTGACGTGTAGTCTCTGAGAATCCTTTGCAGTTTTCTGCTGATTGTGTATTCATAAGTTCTGAACTTATTGCAATATTGTTATTTTGACTATTTAAAAGAAAAATATTCTTACTAACATCTAATTTATAAAGATAAGCCGTATAAATAAATAGTAAACAATATGCAGATAATACAGTTTCCAGCATATAGTCAGTTGCAAAATAGTACTTAAAATTCAAAGAAGATGAATTAAAAGAAGATGTACTATTCAGGCCCATTTGAGCCACTACGTAATAAGTATCGTGGAAAGCTATATCAAGAGATGCGTTAGCTAAAACTACACCACTTACGAACAAAAATTTATTTATCATTTAATCTTTCATAGCTAAATATGTAACTATTATAGCTACCTCCTATTCTAGCGTATTTTTTTATTGTACTATGGCTTATATTTAAAGCTTTCTGTGCGACCGTTACTCCTTCATATTTACACAAGAAATTTTTATTAATATCATACACAAATACTGCTTTTCTAATATGACTGTTATTATTTATATTTAATATTAATTCATCACATTCTTTTAAAGTTCAACTAGCTATAACAGGAGTATCTTCTATATTATAAGGCAGATTGGTAAAATACCATTCTCCTCTAAATATGCTTTGCTCTTTTATAGCTTCAACAATTGTGTAGGCGGAGCCTCGATGATTTGATTGAATTAATTTGGCTAAAGTTGAAACAGAAGGGAAAATAACTAATAATTGTTTTAAAGAATTATAAACATAAACAGGGTAAGCTGATTTAGCTTCTATAATTCTTACTATACTTTCTGTCGAATGACTTTTGTTGTAAAAAGGATTATTTTCACCCGTTAAAGCTTTTGATATTAAACTCTTAGTTATATCACTATGAACCCTATTTTTAGCTAATTTAGACAATAATTGTTTAGTCTCTTCTGTATGTTTATAACCTAAAGAAGAATAACCCTGTTTTAATACGTTATAATAAGGCATCATTGACGTTATATAATAAGTTTCTCTAACCGTTAAGCATTTTGGTTCTACATATTCTAAAATATGTAGAGTAAAATTAGATTGATCATATTTAAGTAGAGCTTTTACAATGGGCATATTTGCATTTTGTCTAGCTTTTAAAAAAGTATTATTAAGATAGTTTTTCATTCTAGAAGCTAAATTAATAGAACTACCTACATAAGAATGACCGTTTATCTTATTTATTAAACAGTAAACACCTGATCTCTCTTTTAGTTGTATTAATATAGAAGGTCTATCTTCTTTTAAATTAACATACGCCTTTAAAGGGGAGGCGGAGCCTACTAAATTTTTGGTGTTATATTCTTTATTATTAGAAGTAGAGTAACGGCGAACAATAGTATTCTTAAAATTAAAACTATTATAGGAATGATTTAATAAATTATCATTTCATGGACTATATCTTCTCGTAAATAAATCACGAGGATCACGTGTAGTCTCTGAGGATCCTACTAAGGTATTAAATACCCTGACCCAGAGGGTACGGTTTCCTGCTGATTGTTCAAAATTATACATTTTTACTGAACTTAAGAATCCTAGTAGTATAATTGTCAGAACTTCCCAGCATATAGTGATCTTTAAAGGGAGAGCTAAGTGGTTTATTAACCCTCCTATTGTAAACATAAATACAAATCCTAAAGCGAATAACATAGAAGGAGTTAATTTTATAGATCCTCCGTATGATGTAGCTAATCATGAGAATATTTTAATTCCTGTAGGAACTGCAATAATTAATGTAGCAGCTGTAAAGTATGCTCTTGTATCTACGTCTAAACCAACTGTATACATATGATGTAAAACTGTTAATAAATATTTTATATTTACCCTTACGATCCCGCCTGGCTGGCGAAGCATGCATGGATTCCCCATACCCCCCCCCCATTCCCTTATAGGGACGGGGGGGGGGTCAGGGGATCCATACTTCGTCGGGATATGGCGCAAGCTCGCCATGCTTCGCCGACCCCATTCCCTATAAGGGAATGGGGGACGGGGGTAGAGTATGCTTCTTTCACAAAAAGTATCGGACTATATCTTCATCTTTTGGGCCTTTCCTGTTTTATTTGCTATACTATTATTTAAATTGATTTGTTTTTGTAAAGTTCTTACTTGTGATAATCCTTCTTCAGTTAAATGTAATTTATTAGACACTTGGTTATGAACAGTTAATCATTTTTCAAAAGAAAGAGCTTTTTTAGTTTGTAATGGAAATAACTTAAAGTATGCTATTACATCATTTAACACTTTAAATCCAGTAACTGTATAACGATACACATCATCAGTACCAGATCTTAATGTTACTTTTCCAAATCCAAATAATTCGTATATTTTATTTAGTATAAAAATATCTTTTTGGTCTAATATATAACGCATTTTTATAACATGACCTAATATATATCTAGAGTTTGCTGTAATAGATACATTAAAACATCCTTCAGCATCAGTAAACCCGGATAATCAGCCATCCTGTAGTGTAACCGAAACAGGAATATTGTTTAACTTTATAGTTTCAGAACCAAAACGATTATTTAAAGCATTAACTCATAGAGCTAGTTGCTTTATTCTATGGTTTTGAGCTAAATTTCCATTAAATAAAAAAGCTAAAAGTAAGATATGTGAAGGATTATCAACCATTCATCTATAAAAATCATTGTTTTTACCACTTTTTCCTACCCTCTTAGAGGGTCGAGGGAAATGTTTAACTACACCAATGTTAAATTTGTATTGTATTTTATGAAGTATATCACTTTCTTTTTGAGTAAGAACAAAACGCACTCTTTTACCTTCATCATAAGTTTGAATAGCTCCATCTCCTTCTGCAAACCCGATAAATCAAGTTAACCATTCATCAGAAAGATGGTTTCTATTTTTAAATAATGTATTATAATAAGCATGAAAAGCGAAAAAAGATGTTTCGCGTGTAGTCTCTGAGACACTCTGTTTGTTATCTTTTTTAACCTGATCCCCCTTTCTTAATTTCTTGCTCTCCATATCCCGTAAGGGATCGTCAGAGCAAGAAATAGGGGGATATGGCGAACCTTCGGCTACAGAATACAGGGACAGATTGTCTGCTGATTGAGTATAGCTAATTAGATTTTTACCATACAAGGTACTAATTAACACTAAACTGTTCCAGCATATAGCGAAATTAATTATATTCCTTATATCACTATAAGGTGAAGCCATCAATATACAACTTCAAACTATGAATCCTAATATACCAATAGACATCATAGCGTAAACCCGAGTTATTGTACAGACTTTGACCCATATTTTAATCTAATCATTATCCCCATAACCTTTTCTAAGTATGCGGTGGCCTCCATTCCATTCCTACACCGTCCGGCTTCGCCTGGCATGCATGCGGTTTCACCGCATGCTTCGCCAGCCAGCCATCCAGCAGTAGGAATGAAATGGGTAGGAGCTCCTCTCCCCCCATTCCCATTCCCATTCCCATTCCCATTCCCATTCCCATTCCCATTCCCATTCCCATTCCCATTCCCTTATAGGGACGAGGGACGAGGGACGAGGGACGAGGGACGAGGGACGAGGGACGAGGGACGAGGGACGAGGGACGGGGGAAGAGTAAAAAAAATATTGATTTTATATACTAAATCTAATCGTCTCCACCTGTATAATCAGGACCTGTTTCATTAACTAAATCTTCAGCCATTTCACTAGGTCTTTCTAAATTAGATTCGATCATTTTTTTACATCTTGTTTATCTTGTCTACATTCTTTAACATTTTCTAAATGTTTTTCTTTTCATTCTAATCTTTCTTTTTCATATTGCTCTTTATTATTTTTATAGTATTCTCCTTTTTTTAATTCTTTATGAATTTCTTCTTCTTCTTTTCATAAAGCTTCTGTAACTTTTTTAAACCCGCTATTTTCTAGCTCAACTTTTTTAGAAAAATATGCGACTGGTTTTAATGGATCACTAAATTCAGCTTCTAGGGCATCAGCTCTATCATTTGAATTGTTCATAATATTCTGTCTACGACCTGAGTATTTACTAGAAATCTCTGATGCTTTTTTGGGGTCTAATAGATCGTATCCTGCTTCGACACGATCTATCATTTTGTCTTCGACTTCCCCATGTTTTTCCATTAGTTTGTCTATATTTTCTTTAGCTTCAGTTAAAAAAGTTCTTTCATTACCTGATCCCTGTCCCCTAACCCCTTCGGGGTTCGGGAAAGAAGGGTCCCCGGCTGGCGAAGCATGCCCCCCCTCGTCCCCCGACGTAGTCGGGGAATGGGGTTCCTCATTTCCCGACGTAGTCGGGACAGGTAATGGGGGGGCGGATTCGCCGCCGCCTGATTCCGCTGCTAACTCTTCTTTTTTCTCTTTTTCCAACTGGGCTTTATAATTTTCTAATTCTTGGTGATATTTGGCTGCATCCGCTAGAATTTTATCTACATCCACTAAAAAAAAACTAGAATTAGAAAATAATTTGTACTGTAAGAATCTAAATGCAAATTTGTTCGGCGCCGCCATTCCATTATAGGGACGTGAACGACTATAATTAAAATTAAATTTAAAAAATAATTTTGTAGCTTTAATTTAAGGGTGGTGTCATCACAGTGAGTGCCTAATAAATCAGTAACTGCCTAATACATTGGTTATTAAAATTAGGATACCGGGATATATATCCTGCTCTAGTACTAAAAGTTGTGGAATCTAGAGGGATTTTGGTCCTCTATATCTCGTCAATTTATCACCTTATTTGCACCGTTAGTTAACAAAAAAGATGGCTATCATAATCCCATACTCCTGTTCCCGGCATAGCACCCCATTCCCTTATAGGGGGTCAGAAGTATGGACCCCCTCTCTCATAAAGAGAGAGGGGGGAAAACCCATGCATGCTTCGCTAGCCAGGCGGGAAAAGGCATACTTGTATGCGCAGATAGAGGGGATAAAGCTGCACTAAATTCAAGCCCAGACTTGTGACCTAGGCTCTTAAAATAAAAGGGGATCGGTCTTCCAATAATTGTATTATTAATATTGATTTATAAAGAAATTCTGAATAAAGACACTCAGGTCGTTAGTTTACACTAGGATATACAACTGAAAATATTTATAGTAAGGGGGCTAGCCCTACTATCTATATCCCGTTCCCGTGAAGAACTTATGTCAATCTGCATAATCTTTCGCTAACTAAGACCGTTGTGGGGGCTTCTGACCCCCCCCCCGTCCATTACGAAGTATGGACGGGGGAATGGGGTCAGAAGTATGCTAACTAAATTAAGTAAACCAACTAAAAGGAAATTAAAATTTATCCGGTCCCTCATACCTCCCCCTTTCTTCACCCCCCCATAACCCCATCCATGCTTCGCCAGGCAGGGGTTATGGGAATGAGAAGGGGGAGGGGTATGTGGTGGTTGGGTAGAGGGCCGGAGGATGATAGTTAAAATATTAAAGGGGGGGCGGGTTTCGAGTTCCGGTACTGATCCCCACCCTCCTCCCCCCATTCCATTACTAAATAAGGCATGGGGGATAAGGCGAAAAATTAACCAAGGTAAAATAGACCGATAACAAAAGATAAAGTTGAAGTTAGACTACTGCTGGCTACGAAGTCGCCTGCGAAGCCGCCGAAACCGCATGCCAGGAAAAATTAATTAACCTAAACCAAGCCAGCATGCTAGCATGTTGGCGACGTAGTCGCAGGCTTACGTAATATAGAAGTATAGTATGAAAGATATAAAAATTGAGAGCACTAGCAACGGTGGTGCGGGCGGCACCGTAACCGTAGCGTAGCATGAAAAGATAAAGTAGGTTATAACAAGGCTCGGCTACCTCGTACTTATTAAGTTAAAAAGTAATAGAACAACTTTCTGGTTTATTCCTATAATTTTTCTGTCTCCATCCATGAAGGCTTCATTCCCCTGTTTTCATTACGAAGTATGGCATGCTTCGCCGACCCCATTCCCCCCCCCCGTCCTTTCCCCCCTCTCTCTTTATGAGAGAGGGGGGGAATGGGGGGACGAAGGGAATGGGGAAAGAAGGAGGGGTAAGAAGTATAGCAGCCTGCCAGCCACCAAGACAGATTAAACCAGTTTAAATTAAAATATTTCATGCTTTATTACGAAGTATGACTGCGACTTTTGTCCCATACCCCCATTCCTGGGCTTCGCAGAAGTATGCTTATGACCCCCTCATTCCCCCAGGACAGGGGGTATAGGAATGGGGTAGGAATGGAGACTACGTAGCTGGCAGGCTTGCTCAGCCTGCCAGCCAGTCAGCGGGGCAATGTATAAGCCAGTATATCACCTAAAGCACTAGATCGAGCTGGATACATATGTACATTACTTAATACATACATATACCTATACAATTATTTAATAATTCTTAATAAAAATTATAGTAATAAGAATTAACCTCTTTCAAGGCTACTTAGAATACACCTTACCAACAGATAAATTACCTGCGGCAGTACCGTCTACTCGTTGCTCTTTTATCCTATAAACTAAACTGGTTGGGGTCAACCATAAATAGGAACTTAGATCCGCGATCACCCATTTACTATTTTTGTAGTTATAATTAAGATTGTTACTATATCTTGCCAAATTACTAGCAAGCCCTTTCAAAGTTACCTTTGATAGTTAGTACCTAATTCTTTAGGGCTTCCCCGGAGTTTGATACTGGGATGAACTTAATAATGAAGCTTGCTAAAGGCTTCTTAAATTCCTATGTAACCAAATATAGATTTATTTGAGTTAGCTGAAATAGTTGTACTTATTATACCAAAACCTGGTATAATTAATATATAACAAATATTTTGGCTAAGTAAACAGTATTAATATATAATATCTGTTTAATCTTAGCACTCAAAAACTTTTACATTTTTGTTAGGACTCTATCTTAAACTATAGTATTTTTCTTCGTGACGGTTTATAAGTATTTTTATTCTTGATATCTTTATTAAACCTTTTTCCGTTAAATGTTCTCTATTTTGTATTAATCTATATACCTTTCTTCATCTTAAGTAACTTATATGTTTTCTAGATTGCAAATTATATCTATCAAAGTAATTAATAACATTTTTAGCTACACCGAAACTAGTAGAACCATAATAATAGGTGTCTTGAGATTTTCTGTACCCAATATTACCACCTAAATAATCTTTAATTTTTATTAGTAAAGTATTATTTTTTTGATCTATTTGGTAATTTAATCTTATTTCTGGTCTATTTCTGGTTGAACGTTCAACCTTCTTAATTTGAAAACTAGCATCTGCATCAGAAAATCCTGCTAATCAATGGTTATCAAAATCATTAGTCTTATTCATAGTGAAGTTAATATCTATATTTTTATATTTTGGATTATTTATTATATTATTAATTACTTGATTAAATTTACTTTCTGATCTTAATTTACCATTTATTAAGTTAAGAATTCTTAATATTCCTTCTCTTTTAGATATAATTAAAAGGTATGCATTTTTATCTTTGATTTTTTTTACATTACCAAAACCTAATAATTCTTTTATATTATAAGCAAGAAATGCGTCTGGTGCACTAAATACTATTACTAGTTGTTGGGCACTACTAAAGTGACCATCACCGTCGATTAATCCAGCTAAATAATGACCTAGCTGATTATCATTAAGAGGTTTTTTATGTTTTGGTACGTGTATAGATACTTGTTTAACGTGGTCTGAAGATACTATAGTTTCATTGCGTATAGTCTCTGAGGTTCCATAAATAACTATGTTACCTGCTGATTTACTTATATATTTTAAAATTTTTACTATGTCATTAAAGATGGAGTATTTAAAACTTAAAGTGGTCCCAGCATACAGCAATGTTAAGAGGCCTATAACTTTAACCTCAGGGTGTCCGAAAAATCAGAAAAGATGTTGGTATAATATAGGATCACCTCCACCAGCTGTTTCAAAGAATGATGTATTAAAATTTCTATCTGTAAGAACCATAGTGATTCCTCCCGCAAGTACAGGTAAAGATAATAATAATAATACAGCTGTTATAACTACAGCTCATCCAAATAAAGCTAATTTATGTAATCTAATACCAGGTGTTCTCATGTTTACAACTGTAGTAATAAAGTTTATAGATCCTAATAAACTACTTACTCCAGATAAATGTAAAGCAAATATAGCTAAGTCAACACTAGGTCCACTATGACTTTGTAATCCTGATAAAGGAGGGTATAAAGTTCAACCTGTACCAACCCCCCCTTCTATACATGCAGAGAATACTAATAGTATTAAACTAGGTGGTAATAGTCAGAAACTTATGTTATTTAATCTAGGGAAAGCCATGTCAGGCCCACCTACCATTAAAGGCATAAGGAAATTACCAAAACCCCCTATTAATGCTGGCATAACCATGAAGAATATCATTAATATAGCGTGCGCTGTTATTATACTATTATATAATTGGTTATCAGAGATATATTGAACACCTGGTCCACTTAATTCTAATCTAATTAATACAGAGAAGGCTGTACCTAATAACCCAGAAAATAAAGCAAAAATTAAATATAATGTTCCTATATCTTTAGCATTAGTAGATAAGAATCATCTTTCAATACCCATAGATATCGAAGATGTTAATTTACTATATTGCCTCTCGCCTTCTTCTTTGGTCAAAATTTGGTTTCACCAATTAACAATTGTTAATTGGTGATGAAATTACTTCTGTATTTATTTTTTAATATATACAAAGCAAAGTAGTTATAAATGATAAGGGTGTAATTTGATAAAAAGACTATGGAGGAATCGAACCTCGTACTTAAGATTTGCAGTCAAAGTGTAAACCATTTACTTCATAATCTTTATGGCGACTACGTCTCCATTCCCCTCCCCCTTCTCATTCCCCGTCCCATTCCCATACCCCCATTTCTTTCTCTCCCTTTCCCGAACCCCGAAGGGGTTATGGGGGTAGGGGAGGAGGGAGAAAGAAATGGGGGTCACAAGCCGTCGGGGGGACGAAGAAGGGAACGGGGACCGCATCGTAGAAATAAGGGGGGGGGGGGGTGAAGAAGAGGGGACGGAGGTGCATGGCATGATATATTTTGCTTTTATCCTTGGTTTTGTTATCCAAATATGTCACTAATAAATCCATAACCTCGTTGCCATACTACGTCAGAAGTACGACGGTTTCTGACTACGCCGGCTGGCGGTTTCGGCTTCGCAGACGTAGTCCCCCCCCCCAGACTACTGCTGGCGGTTTAGAGGACAGAAGTGATAAAGTAATAAATCTCTTTACATTTATACTGCTAGGACAGATATATTGGAATCCAACCAATATCTTAGGATATAAATCCTATGTAATAGCAATTATACTAAAATCTGTTTATTATACAAGAATTGTTAGATTTTACTACGAAGTATGCCGGAGGCATAATCTGTCCAAACAAAACTGGAGGACTAATAGCTTCCATTGCTCCATTATGAATATGTTGGACAAATTTTCTGCTTGCAAATTCCACCTCATTAAAGTGAGAAATTATAAAAGAATCCTGACCTGAAGGGTAGAAAAGAAAAATTAAACCTTTCTTTAAAATATGGTTTAAGAAATCCAAACTATTAGATATATAAAACAAAGGGTCAAAATCAAATGATGAAATAAAGCTTATTACTGAAAATATACTTAATTCAATAATAAAATACTAAATACTACTAGGAGTATTTTTAATCATGTTCAAGACTTATTATTTACTGGCTTGAACCGATGAACTAGTACTTATATATTTTGCAGTATTTTCTACTAAACTAACAAAAGGTACTATAACTAAGAAGTATGAGAAGTATAGAACTGTGGAGATTTGCCCTAATTCTATAAATGGAGATTCAACATGTTTAGCTCCTAATTGCATTAATATTAAGAAATTAGCTACAAATACATAAAAGAATACTTTACTTAAAGGTCTAAATTGGTAACCTTTTGATTCCCCTAAATCTGTATAAGGTAATGTTAATATAATTAATATGGCACTAAACATAGCAAGAACTCCTAATAATTTATTAGGGATAGATCTTAATATAGCGTAGAAAGGTAATAAATATCATTCTGGAACTATAGCAGCTGGAGTTTGCATAGGGTTAGCCATTATATAGTTATCACTATCTCCTAATACATTAGGCATGAAGAATACAAATAGGCTTAATCCAAATACAAACATAAATATAGTAATTAAATCTTTAAATAAATAGTAAGGAGCAAAAGGTATTCTATCGTAATTACCAGAAACACCTAATGGGTTACTTGATCCTACTGTGTCATGTAAAGCGATTAAATGCATTAAAACTAATGCAGCTAATACAAATGGTAATACAAAGTGTAAAGCAAAGAATCTGTTTAAAGTAGCGTTATTAACAGAGAAACCTCCTCAAACGACAATTAAGAGCTTGCGCCTCGTATAACATTTAAATTATACCTTACTTTGTTTACAAAGTATTTAGACTATATCTTAAACCTAAAGATTAGGTTTTGGGGGTATCGTGTCGAGCTTATTGTTGGTATTACTCACTCGTTAGTCGTTGAACGCTTTTAATCCTTTTAATTATACCGAATTAAATTCCGCTACAAATAATCTAATAAACCGGAGGATGTTTATTAAATGTTCTTGTAATTTTCCCCATTTGCCTCTAAAACATCACTGTTTTAAGGAGCCCGTTACAGTTATTAATTTATTAATATTATTATTATATTTTCTTTAAGAGGGATAATTTAATTTATTATACCTAGAACTAACACGCAAATTATTAAGTCAGGTTGTATATTGGATATATTTTAATCCTATTAAAGGATGTAGACCTGAAAATGAAAAAAAATTTATAACTTTTTGTATATCAGCTTTAGAACTAACACCGAACTGACTAAAATTATTTGTGGTATCTATTTTTCTAGAGCGCTGCGCCGTATTAAATATTAATTTAAATGCTTCAAATAAATTAGTATGTAATCTCTGTTTTAGTTGATAACAACCATCATTATTGCTTTTTATAAAAAAAGAACCTTCTGAACATGTAAATCCTACAATTCAATTTTTAAAAAAATGTAATAATATATAATCGGCAGGATTATCCGGTAATTTAAAAACAGCAGGAATAGATGAAGGTATTTCATTATACATCTTAATATCTTTTTCTAATATATACATGGATAAATTAAATTGATCTATTCTAGTATCAGTTAAGAAAAAAATATTATGGTACAATAATAAAGGAAATAAGACTTCTTGCAGATCAGTTCTATTAATTACTAATTTACATGTTGGACTTCTTAAATCTTTATAAATATTTATCTTACCTAATTTTAAGACAGAATGAATATATTCTAAAGTAGATAAATCATCTAAATGTAATGATATAACTAATTTCATGGTTATATATCCTTTTGGTGTTTTACTTATTTGAAAATAACCATCTCCATCTATTAGTCCTACAAGAAAACTTAAAAAAGATGAAGGAATTGATAAGTATTCTTCTTTATTCATTCTTAAAGCTTTATTACTTTTTTTTAAAGCATTCTTATTAACAATACCTATAGTAGGTAAAGAAATGCTTTTAATTTGCTGATAACCTAATGGTCCTAAAGAAAATAAAATAATAACAATCATTTCTAAATTAATTACTGTATTGTTTGTTGACTCAACGATATCTTGTCCAATTCATGGGATAGCACTTATAAGGTTAGTAATAACTGTTGCACCTCATAATGACATTTGCCCGTAAGGTAAAACATACAAACATACATTATAATTTAGATGTTAACCTATATAATGTCAGAATAACTTTGAATTCGTATATTCTGTTAATAATATATTATATCTAATAGATATATTAAATATATTACTAATTGTCCCGACTGTACATTAAGCGGCATTTCAGCCACCCACCAGTGACCCAGTCTGTAGCGATTATTTATATAACCGACGGTCTTGTCTTGATAGATTTTAACCGTTTTCACTAGCATCGCCAAATAATTAATTTAATTATTCTATATCCTCGTCAGGATATACCACTTTAATCTAAATTTCTTTATAAAAATTGCAAATAGATTTTTACTTGTGGGACTATAACATATATTCTTTTATTTTAATTTAACAACTCAACGTTTTTTTAATAGTTTACTTTCACTTTTTAAGGCTCTATATATTGTTTTAATACTACAGTTTAAAACTGTACTTGCTTCTGTAATAGATGAATATTCTCCGTAAACAGTATCGTCTTTATTATATAATACGATAGGTTTAGAAGCCTTTTTCATATTAGATATAGCTTCATCGGTAAAAGTTCTCGGTAATCTATTTAAAGCTTTTTCTCTCATTTTTTGCTTAGTTTCATCACGGCTTAGCCGTAATTTTCCCTTGTTAAGATTTCCTATTGTTAACCTACGTTCTTCACTATAATTAGCTTTCATTTTTATACGGTCTATTTCAGTGTGTTTATAACCGAAACTATTACCCGCTTCAGTTAGTATATTATAGTTAGGTAACAGAGATTTTAAATAAAAATCCTCTAAGTCTAACAAATTTTTATTGTTTTCTTTAGTAACTATTTCAGGAAATTCTTCTAATATAATAAAAGCAAAGTTTTCTAATTTATATTTTTTTACAGCGAGTTTAACTATTTTACTTCCGGCCCCGGAGGGAATGAAACCTATTAAATGTCTATAGAATCTGGAATATATTTTATTAGTAGAAGCAGAACCAATATAATAATCCAATGTTATTAGGTTAAGTATAAGATATATACCACTTTTACCTTTAGAATACTTGTTTATTTTATTTTTAGTTTCTTCTAAATGTAAGTTTTCATAACATATAACAGGATTTAAGGTTTTATCTGATAAAAAGTTATTTAATTTTATATTATTATCAACTTTGGTTGAAGTACTGTAAAATCTAGCTTTTTTACCTCCTCCGAAGTTGTTGTTGTTGTTGTTAAATTTATTTTTCTTCACCGAATGCCGGATTAACCCAGAATTAATATGTCATTTTGGGCTATTGTGATAACCCAAGAAACCTATACCCATCATAGCTACAAGAATTATAGCACCTATTACTCAAACTAAAGTTCTAGGAGCTCTGTATGAACCGTAATACATACCTCTTCCTACGTGTAAGTAAACTAAGAAGAAGAAAGCAGAAGCTGTATTACTATGTAAATAACGTATTAATCATCCATTATTTACATCTCTCATAATATGCTCTACAGAGTTAAAGGCTTCAGCAATGCTTGGATTGTAATGCATAGCTAAAGTTACTCCAGTAACTATTTGTATTCCTAAACAAACTGCAAGTAAGGAACCGAAATTTCAAAGATAACTAATATTAGTTGGTTGTGATGTATCTATAAGATACGAGTTAGCTAATTTTAATAAAGGATGGCTTTTTAATATTCTCATATGATTAAAAAATTAAATTGTTGACAGGGTAGTAGTTGGATTTTAGTGAGGGGCTAGCTCACACCAAACTGCAAAACAGTATATAAATAATAATATGAAAATAAATTTCTAGAACTCTTAAAGTTATGGATATTATTTTATCTATTCCCTTATTTTTAAATAGAAATAATAGGCCAAGCCCTATACCTATATTCTATAATGTAGTAATATCTACAGGATTTAAATTATGCTAATTCTACCATTGAGCTAATCCCTTTTCGCTACGTAGTCGCTACGTAGTCGCGAAGCCATACTTGGTAGCGAAGCCGAAATCGCGACTTCGTAGCCAGCAGAAGTATGCTTGGCATGCTACGCCAGCAGAAGTATGCATGGTGAAACCGCCCTGTATTAACTGGATTACTTAAGTTTTAGGAGCTAGAAGAAGGCCCTCTATTATCAGAAAAAGAACCTTCTAGTTTAGCAATACTTTCTTTATGCTTAGAAATTTGGGCTGCATACTTTTCAGGATCCATTTTTAAAAGGATATCTATTCTTTTTTAGTATCCTCTATTGTTTTTTGTACATCCTCTGATAACTTTGGACGTTTAACCGGTTCATCCGAATTAATAGAATGATCTCTTTTATGAGTTAGCTCTGGTGAGGCTGAGAAATCGTGGGTTGTCTTAGTTAATGGTATGCCATTAAATTCAAAATGACTAACTGGACGGGTATTAATTTGGGGGGCGTGTTCTTTTTTAAGATCCTCCTTCTCCCCATATAATTCCTGGATTCTAGACTTATTTTTTTGGAGCTCGTCAGAATTAAGAGAAGGATTCTTTTCTAGCTCCTTGCACCTATCCTCCAACAAGCTTATACTTTTTTCCAGATTAAAAAGCTTCTTAAATAAAGGTTTTAATTTTTCATATTCTGAGGGATATAGACGATTTCCTCTTAAAAAATCATAGTAGGTTCAACGAAAAGAGATATTATTGAATAAATCCAACGAACCCTGATATGCATTATACCTCTCAGCCTCTGTAGGGCCAATTGGCTTAGCGTTACGGGGGGTATATGGAGCTGTATTAGTATCTGGTTCCATATAACCTACAGTATTAGTAGCCGAACTACCAGTACCTGTAGTATTATTAGTAAGTGAATTACCACTAGCACTATCTGTAGTATTATTAATAGGTGAATTACCACTAGTACTACCTGTAGTATTGTTAGTACCCGAACTACCGCTACTACTACCTGTATTATCAGCCTTCGAAATAGGATTACTGTCAGGGGCCCCCAGGGTAGCTGTCATAAAAAGAGTTGTATAACCTTCTTCTACTATACCCTTAAGGCCTAATCTAGTAATTAACCCGAAAAACCCTGTAATTATATACTCATTGAAAGTAGTATTTGCAAAACCAAAAAAATTAATAATGTAAAGAGCAATACCATAGTATTTAATTAAAAATACAGTAATTAACCCTAGTATACCTACAATTAGGTTAACCATACTTAAGTGTTTAGTAATAAGATATAAGAATTTTTTCATTGTATATTTCATGTTTGTTTTTTTATTTTAAAATGGCTTTGCTTTAATCTATGTATAATACGATATCCTCGACTTTACGGCTCTACTCAATTTATAAAGGTTATGCACATTCGTAGTTAGTATATATTAATAAAGATTTAAATACATTTTACTGCGAATGCCGACGGCATATTACACCTGTTAATTTTTAAAGTTAGGTCTCCAATAGGTCATATATAACCTTCAGCGGATAGTCACACTTTCTCTGCTCATATACACTTCATCATACACGGGCGATGTATATATCCTACCGTATCCGCTATGTACTATTCTAGGAGCCGTACTGCTGTTTCACTCTAATACTACAACTGTTAACTTGATGTGAAAAGTTTTTCTGAAATTACCTATGTATTATAGGAAAGGTTAGTACTACCTTATTATTAGCATTCAGGGGCTCTTTAGTGCTTATTTTTCAATAAGCACTAAGAGGGATAAGTGATTCGAACACTTAACCCACCGTGTGTAAAACGGTTGCTCTACCATTGAGCTAATCCCTTTTATTTTTGAACTAAGCAAGTACATCACTAATAAATCCATACATTTTTTAATCATCGCATCTTCTCCGTCCATACCCCCCATACCCCCCCCCTTTACCCGTACCCCCTCTCTCGGTCCCCCTCCCTCCTCCTCAATTCATTGAGGAGGAGGGAGGGTGCGAACCCGAAAACAGGGGACGAGGGGACGAGGGGACGGGGGGGTATGGGGGTCAGAAGCATGGCGAAGCCGTCCTTCAGGGGGGGTATACTTCGTCAGCATTGCTCCTGTCCCCTGTTTTCATTACGAAGTATGTAATGGGGTAGCCTCGTCGAAATGGGATCGACTACGTCGGCTGGCAGTTTAGGCTTCGGACGCATGCGGTGAAACCGCATGCAGGCCGAAACCGCGGTCAGCCAACCGTATATTTTTATTTAATAAAAATTATATAATATTGACCTTATAAGGTTTATCGCTCTCTACGAATTTTTGCTATTTGATCAGCTAAATAATTGGAACTCTTAGGTGATCCCGGTAGAGGACCACCTGCTTTAAAACCATTATGAAGTTGTGCTATAGTAGAAGAGTATTCTAATTTCCTAAAATCTAATACGCTCGGTGAATCTCATACATCATACGCTTGGATAATTCTAATACCTAAGTCACCCCGTTCATCTATTCCATTTAATGCCTGAAGTTTTTTAGTATCAGCCTTTGTATTAGTTTGATACTCATAATGAGAAAATTTATTTTTAGGGTACCTATACATAATATCATTCTTAATAATACAATTTTCAACTTCTATAACAGAATCCCTAAAAAATGATTCTTTGTATCCAACTTCACTTAAATAAAAACCTGAAGTAACTGGAAGATTTAATGATATATTATACATGGAATAATATATAACATGATAATAGTCAAAAAATTGAGTCATTTTAGGTTTTATATTATTATAAGGAAAATAACGGCTTGAACCATTCGTATTGCTAATACGTCGGTATGGTATTTTCTCATTTAAATCTAAATTGTTTACAATAATTGGATCTATATCAACTTCTTTTGAAAATATAAAATAATTAATCTGAAATTTATCCATAAAACTAGCATTCGTTGTTGTTTTACTGCTTGAGTTATGCCAAAATTGTATTATTACATGAAATTTATTATTTTCAAATCCCGGAGGTAAAACCGGTAAAACCTCCCCCAAAGGCTCTGATATTTTAAATAAAGGTATTTTAAAATCTTTAGCAAATGGAAAAATAAAACCCTTTGGATCCAAATCGTCAAATTTTAATCATAAAGATTTAAAGGGAACAGGATATATTTCTTTACCTTTAGATACAAGAGCATACAAGTCTCCATAATGGGATTTTTGTTCTAAAAGACGCAATACTGTACGCTCAGTATAACTTAATTTAGGTTCAATTATGGGGTTTATACCCTTAAATTTGTATTCATGACCTTTATACTTATCATCTTCAGCTCATCTTGTTTCTTGTTGATCACAATGATTCTTTCATTGCTCGTTTGTAACGATAGGTATATTAGAATTACCTTGATCTGGAGAAACATGTAGTGCACCAGAAGGTTTATATAAAAGGTAATACCCATGAATTTTTTGTAATAACCCTAAAAACATAAAACAATTTTGCTTTAATCTTACGAAAATTTGATTATTGTTAAAGTTAAACTTAGAAAAAATGGAATCCCAAAATTTTACTCTAATAGTAGATAAACCATTTAACAAATGGTTTTGACCATAAGAGTAAACTGAAGAAAAATTATTAATAATTTTTACTAACAAATTTTCCTCTATATACGAAAGGATAAAACTAAAACTCATTCCCGGATTCCTTACGAAGTCTGATACAAGATCACCTAATGGGGGATAGATATTTATACAAATTGTTCTAAAAATAGATGAAGTTAACATGGCTATAAGTAATTCTCCCTTTACAGGTGAAAAAACCGAGATCAATATAATTCAAAAATTTCTCAAAAAAAATGATGAAATTCATAATAATATTATATCTATGAATCCCTTTCTCTTTATAGTAATAAAAATTATAATAATATATACAAAAAAAATAAATACACATAAATAAATTTGCCATAGATCAAATCTATTTATAATATCAAATATGCTGAAATCTCTTCCTTTGGATGAATCCGTAAATAGCTTATTTGGATAGTAAATAATTCCACTTATAATGAATATATTTATTGTATGATTTATAAAGATAGATCATATATTTTCTCTTCCCCCGATCCCCGCAGGGGAATGGGGGACAGGAGCTCGTGAACCTTCAATATTCCCCAACCTTCTATTTCTATAGGATTGGATAATAATCCATGAACACAACAGAATAAACGCTAATAATAGATTTTTCATACTATCTATAGGCAATTCTGCGACTCTATCCAAATTAATTTCAAAAATTAGAGCCAACCCGATCCACGGTAGGCTAAGGAAAAAGATCCCATCAAGTGACAATTTATTTAATAATATTACCTTATCTCGACCCTTTATTCCCTTATTGGGACCGGTATATTTAAAGGAGAGAGCGAAAACGAAATCGAGTATTTTCTGCATTATATCCGTTATAAAGTGTTATAATACTAATTGAAAATAACAGAGTTAAAGATGCTAAATCTAAATTTGCGGCGTAGCCGAAAGAGTAATATATAGATGTATATGCAATAAATCCTATTAATATAAATAAGGCATAATTTGTAACAACACCTGTATTCAGGCTAGAAATAATTTTACTAATTTTAATTAATAATTTTTCTAAACCAAAAGGACCTAAGAGTTCTATACTACCTTTATCTAAAATTTTGGTAGTTTGACCTCCCATATTTAAAACTAAATTAACAATATATTTATTATAGAAATATTCAACTAAGAAACGTTGATTAAAGAATCCGTAAATAGAATGACCTAAATTAGATAATTTAAAACTGTTTATTAAATTAGGGAAAAATTCAGAATAAATTATAGCTATAGCTGTAAATGATACTGTAAAGAATAAAGGTAACAATTTAAATGTAGTAGGTACAGCAAATTCTGTATCTATTAATATTTCATGTGTAGGGTGTATAAATATACTATTATCTGTAAAGAAGCCTGAACCTAAACCTATAAAAATATCTTTAGTTATATAACCAAAATATATAGAGAAAATAGCTAATACTACTAAAGGTAAACTTAAGAATATATCCCCTTCATGTGCATGTTTGTAAGAAACTATATTTCCGTTAGGATTAGCTAAGAAAGTTAGATATAAAACTTTTACAGAATATAAAGTAGTAAATATTGCACCTATAACAGCAATAACGTAAACAGCTATACTGCTAAAGTAATATTGTCCATAAGCGGATTCTAATATAAAGTCTTTACTATAAAATCCTGTCATAAAAGGGAAAGCAACTAAACTAAGACTTGCTATTAATATAACAGAATAAGTTAAAGGTAAGAATGCACCTAATCCTCCATATTTTCTTAAATCTTGGTTATCAGCTACTGCATGAATAACTGCACCTGCACCTAAGAATAATAATCCTTTATAGAAGGCATGATTAACTAAATGGAATAAAGCTATATTATAAGAAGATAAACCTATTGCAATTACCATCATACCTAATTGACTCATAGTAGAGTAAGCAATTATTTTTTTAATATCTTGTTGGAATAAACCTACAAGAGAACTAAATACAGTTGTTATTGCACCTAATCATAAACATATTAATAATACTGTAGAACTATACTCAATTAAAGGAGATGAACGAATTAATAAGTATACTCCAGCTGTAACCATAGTAGCCGCGTGAATTAACGCAGAAACAGGTGTAGGCAAAAATGTTGATTTTCATTATGTACTTTTATTGTACGTATACGATGAAAATACTCAATAACTTCCGTTATTGTTCGGACTATATCTTCAATTAATTGATAAGTTTAGATAGAAATTTTATAATAATTCTACCTTCAGGAGTTAGATGTTTTTTATCTTTAACTAATCCATAAATTTTTAATCATCTTTTATATGATATAAATTTTTTAGTTTTTAATGGATAATTTTTTAAATATAGTAAAATTTTATTTAATTTACCAAAATTTACTACTGTATTGTATCCATTATAACTTTTAACATGAGTAATATAACCATTGATTTTCTCAGCTAAGTCTTTACTAAATTCTATATCATCTTTTTGAGATATAACATATCTCACAGTTGTTATAGTTTGACCAGTTGACTTAGATACTGAAGTAGAAGAAGTAAAACAACCTTCAGCATCAGTAAATCCTGATAATCATGCATTATTTAAAGTTAACTCATGTTTATCTTCTATACAATGTATATTTGTTTTATATACTTTGTTAAAAGCATCAACTCATACTTTAAATTGATTTAATTTATAACTAGTTACAATATTACCATTAAATATTTGAATTAATTTAAGGATATTTTTTTTATCCCTAACTCTATAATGATGAGTTTTATTTACCTTATCTTGTACAGATGCGGATCCGAATCCTAATTCCTTCTTTATATAAAACAGTATTTGAGCATCCACACTAGATTGTGTGATTTTAAACTCTAAATACCCATCTTTATTTACAATAAAGGATCCATCTCCTTCGGTAAAACCTATAAATCATCACTTAAACTTATCATTGATATTAATTGCTTCACATGTAGTCTCTGAGGAGCCTTCATTTTTTATGAAGTTTCCTGCGGATTGTCCCTCTTCTTGGATTTTGCCGAAGTCTAAATAGACAGAGGACCAAGAATTTAAAACGGGATGTTCCCGCATATAGTGAAGTTTAAGGAGAGCCCTATTTAACAAACCCTCCATAGCCATAGGTAATCAAATATGAAGACCTACTTGAGAACTTTTAGCCATAGCACCTATTAATAAACATATACCTATTATAGTAACGATATTTTCATTTATATAAGGACTTAATGAAAATACTGTAGTATAATCTAAATTACCTAAAGATCATAATATAGCAAACATACCTATTGTTAAAAGACAATCCCCAACTCTATTAGTTAAAAAAGCAGACATAGAGCTTTGATTAGCCGCAATTCTAGTAAATCAGAAACTAACTAAAAGGTATGAACAAACTCCAACCCCTTCTCATCCTACAAACATTAATAAATAATTATTAGCTGTTACAAGTATTATCATCATAAAAGTAAATAAGCTTAAATAACTAAAAAATCTTTGATTATGAGGATCTGCACTCATATAACTTATTGAGTATAAATGAACTAAAGAACTAATTATTAATACAGGAATTAACATAGATACTGTTAAACTATCAAATTGAAAACTTCAAACTATATTAAAAGATTCACTATTTAATCAAGGAAACAAATGTAAATAGACAGGACTATTGTTAAATCCTACTTCAAAAAATGCTATAATAGCTAAAGTTGTCGTAATTATTATACTAGAACAACCTAAAAAACGTGCTCCACTAACTCCAACTTTTCTACCAAAAAAACCGGAAACTATTGATCCTAATAAGGGTAATAAAATTATACTTAAATACATTATTTATATTCTATTGCTATATTTCCTCTTAATCTATAAAAAGCAACTAAAATACCTAAACCTATTGCAGATTCAGCTCCTGCAATAACTATAATATATATAGCATAAGTTTGCCCTATTATATCGTCCATATTTACAGAACTTACTAATATTAAAAATGTTATAGATACTAACATTATTTCAATAGAAATAAGCATTAATATGATATTTTTTCTATTAAATACGAATCCTAAGATTCCTATTAAAAAAAGTATTAAAGTTAAACTCATATATTATATTTATTTATATCAAATTATTCGGATGCAATATATTTAATATATTGCGGCGACTACGTCTCTTCGTCGTCCCCTGTTTTCATTACGAAGTATGGCGGTGAAACCCGCATGCATGCTTCGCCAGCCAGCGGCAAAGCCGAAATCGCGCCGAAGCCGAAATCGCACCCCTATCATGATAGAGGGGGGACTACTGACCCCTCATTCCCCCATTTCTTTCTCTGACGATCCCTCCTCCCCTACCCCCATAACCCCTTCGGGGTTCGGGAAAGGGAGAGAAAGAAATTAAGAAGGGGTGCTTCTGACCCCCTCATTCCCCTACCCCCATTCCCTTATAGGGACGGGGGGTCGCGGGGGACAGGGGGTATGGGAATGGAGGAGCATGCCTTAAATTATTTTTTCATTATTAGCCATACGGCTGGTTGGCTCCTAAGTCTTGGTGGCTTCATTACGGTGAAACCCCAGCTGCTGGCATACTACGTATGCTGGCTGGCTCCTGACTGCTATACTTCTTACCCCCCCCCTATAAGGGGGGGGTCAGGGGTTCGGGGAATGGGGACGGGGAATGGGGGCGGGGAATGAGGTCGGCGAAGCATGCATGCATGCAAAGCCAGCAGAAGTAGGGGGTATGGGTGAACGCAGATATAATATACCCGCATGGCGCCTCCGTATTTAAAGGTATATGGGATTCGAACTCATATCTTAGCGGCCGTAACGCTCTTCTTTACCATTAAGATAATACCCCTGGAAAATATCCAAAAGAATTTTTTATAGAATATTTATATAATTTCATCCCAAAAATTTAGATCGTCATGTATACAAGTTGTAGATTCCAATTCAATGACGAAATCAAGGGGAGTTCCTCTAGTAAGAGTATCGCCCTCTAGAGGTGATAGTAATTCCCCTTCCTTCACCATAGTTTTTAAGGAATTGGATGAGGAAGGACCGCCTCCTCCATCTGGACCACTCGGTCCACCTCCACCTGAAAATCCGCTAGGTCCACCTTTACCACCATTGTCGTCATCGTCATCTGAATCTGAGATATCTTGACGTTTGTTGGAAGGCAATTCAGTGCTAGAGTGTTTTCTTTTAAGAGGAGAACTTTGTGGGCCAACTCCCAAGAAACCTTCATTTTCAGTTGAGTTTGAATCTGTAGCACCTGATTGAACTACACTTCCTCCCCCCTCACCATTTGGATTACTTGTAGAGGATTCCGTCCCATAACCCCGAACCCCTTCGGGGTTATGGGGTTCGGGGATAGAATTACTAGCATTACTAGTAACTCCTGAACTTAAACTAGAGTTAGTAAAGGGGTGGTTTGAAGTAGAACTAGAACCAGCTGTAGATTCTACAGCTACAGCAGAAGAGCTAGAAGCATTTGCATCTCTTGCTGCTTTATCTGCCTTGAATTTTGCATTCTTAGCGATAAGTTCATTGTTCTGTCGAGTATGCCGGAATATTTTAACAGCTTCTAGCATTTTCGCATGAGTAGGACTAATTCAATCCTGGCTAAAATATCCAGCTGCCGCTCGCTCCACCATAGTCAAATTAGACGGTTGAGCCCTATTTTGACCTGAAGACTGTTGACTTGCAGTTTGACTACCTTGACCTAGAACAGTTGATTGCCCCACGTTACGGTTATTTGCATCACCTACCCCGTTATTAACGTTTTGTCCGGTAGGTCCATTATTACCTTCGTCTGAGCTAACTGGTGAACTAGGCTCTACATCATCAATACCTGAGTCATCACTATTCCTGTCCATACGACTAGGAGGTGAGCTACTAATATACCTTTTGTGGTTCGTATATATACGAACTCGTATAAAGACTACTCCATTACGCACAAAAGAGGATTTTTTACTATTTTTAGGTTTGCCCGATTTCGCATAATTTAGTAAATACACGACTTTTGCCTTATCACCTTTTAACTTATTTAGTTTTTTTACTATAAGCTTTACAATATTTACTCAATTAGCCCTATATTTTGAAGGTATATAATTTTCAATATATTCTATAGCATAAAAAAATAAATCACATATAAAATCTATAATAGATAATTTAGCATCAAAAAATAAATCATATATAAAATTTATAATAGATAATTTAGCATAATGGAATAAATCTCTAAACTTTAGCCTAAATCCTTTGTAATATAACAAATATCTATAATTCATATGTCTGCATATAGAAAATTCTTTAAAAACTATGCACAGACATATTATTGCGATAAAAGTCAAGACAAAAAATCTTCTAATTGTACTGACTGGATTACAATTGGCATAGAAGAATGTAAAATTCCACATATTTCTGAACATTGTCCATAGAACACTCCAGTTCTGTTAATGTAAGCAGAAACTTGATTTAATCTTCCCGGGTATGCATCACATTTTATTCCTAAAGCTGGTGCAGCATATGAATGTATAACATCTCCAGATGTTATAACAAATCTTATATGTGTTTCTTCAGGTACTATTACTCTATTATCAACTTCTAACATTCTTAAAGCTCCCTCTTCTAAGTCTGATTCAGGTACAATATATGAATCAAATTCTATAAATTCCTCACTAGAATCTAAGAAATCTGGATATTGATAACTTCAATATCATTGATGACCTTCTACTGAAACAGTCATTGAAGGGTCATTAACTTCATCCATTAAATATAACAATTTAAATGAAGGAAATGCAATTAATATTAATATAACCGCTGGAGTTATTGTTCATATCAATTCGATTAATGTACCATGATTTAGATATTTATGAGCAATAGGTGCTACTGTGAAGTAGAAGTATTTAACTATAGAAAATAATATTCAACCTACTCCAAACAATATTAATACTAAGTAATACATTATATTGTCATGTAATTCCACTAATCCTTCCATTTGAGGAGTAGCACTATCTTGGAAGTAAATACCCCACGCATGTGGAGCATCTAATTTATAAACCTTGTCACTCATTAGTGAAAGCATAAATTAAGATTAGACTTAACGTAGTCTTCTCCGACTATACTTCGTTAGTAGAAGAAGTATGAGGCGGCGTAGCCTGTCCCTCTGGGAAGGAGAATCTTTCTTTTTTTGATATTGATTATGCTACATAAAGTAATAAGAAAGCCATCATTAAAGCGAATAAACCTGTGGCTTCAGAGAAAGCAAATCCTAAGATAGCATAAGAAAATAATTGACCTCTTAATGAAGGATTTCTTGCTACACCTAAAATTAAAGCTCCGAAAACTACACCTATTCCTACTCCTGCTCCTATTAAACCTGTTGTAGCTAAACCTGTTCCTATTATTTTGGCAACTTGAATCATAATAAATTTTTTATATGTGTCTTGTAATTATTTACGGTGCTATCTCTCCTCGCAGATCCTAGCTGTATTATTTATTACTATTAATATTGTAATTTTTAGACAATTATAAGCTTTCTTAGGTACCATGAATTAGTAAATACTGATCCGGCTGCATACTTATGACGAAGTATGGTGAAACCGCATACTTCGTCAGCCAGCAGAGGGGAATGAATATTTGGAATTAATTACTTTTCACATTTTTTTTTTTTGGATGTAAGCAAATACATCACTAATAAGTCCATACATTTTTTCACCATAGTATACCCTACCCCCCCCCACGGTAGGGGTAGGGTATAGGGGCGAAGACGAAACCGCAGTATATATTATTTTTGAGAATAAGTGTTTACAAAAGAATTTGATTTATATGAATCAATAACAGATTGTCTACTATCTATTTTTAATGCATTTTTACCTAATTCAAATACAAATCCTACAGTAATAATACCAGTAAAAATAAGTACAACAATTAACCCGTATATACCATTATCGTATTCACTAACACCAAAAGGATATATAACTAAAATTTCTAAATCTAATAATAAATAAACTAAAGCAAAAATAAAGAATTTTATACCAAATTGAGTTCTATTTTGACCTAAAAAACTATGAAACCCACATTCAAATATACTATATTTTTCTTGATAAGGATTATGAGGTGCTAAAACAAAATTAAGAACTAAGAAAAGCAAAGTTAAAATAAGTACAAAAACAAAAAAAAAAGTCATACTACTCATTAATAATTAAATAAAATTTGTACCAATATGGTACCCATGCTTAATCATTCATTATTTATAAATATAAATAATAATATTACTAAAGTAATAACAGAAATAATAAAAGCCATAGGACTAGCTATAACTATATTATTATGTTTAAACTCTAAAGATTTAATAAAATTATTATATTTATCATAAATATTTCCATATAAAGTTAAATTTTCTAATAAAGGATTAACTTTATATTGTGGTGTATAAAAGAAAATTTCTTTTACAATAGTTAAATAATATACACCTCCTACAACACTAGTTAAAATAGCAATTAAAGTTATAAATATATATCCTTTATCTAAAGCTGCACTTAAAACCATTTGTTTTCCAAAGAATCCTACCATAGGTGGTATACCCATAAAAGAAAATATTGTAATCGCAAAACTTAAAGCTAATAAAGGATTTATATAAAAATAACCTCTTAATTGATTAACTAATTGCACAGGTGAATTATTTTTATCTAAAAGATCTTCATGTTCTTTATTATTAGTAACATAACGATAGAAAGAAAACCCTATAGCTATTAATATAATAAAGGCATTTAAATTACTTATAGTATATTGTGTTAAGTAAAATATGAAAGCTTGAGTAGATTCTATACTTGAAATACCTAAAGCTAATAACATATAACCAACATGAGAGATAGTACTATAAGCAAATAATCTTTTTATTCTAAATTGTGTTAAACCTACAACTGTTCCTATTATTAATGAGAATAATGAACTTATTATTAAGCCAAAAGTTCAATTAACATCTGAAAAGTTATTACTTGTGTAATAAACTAATTCTAGTAAAAATATTAATATAGATATTTTGGCAACTAAAGCTACAAATGTTGTAACTATAGTAGGTATAGCATCATAAACGTCAGGAGATCAGAAATGGAAAGGAGCTGCACTTATTTTAAATAAGAATCCTATACTAAAAACTAATAAAGAGAAGTTTATATAATAAGGTTGGTATCAGTAAGTCATATCACTGAAGTCACTTATACTATTAATAACATATAAACCATCTAAATTAGTAGTACCTGAATTAGCATATAATAAAGCTGTTCCTAGTAATATAAAACATGAACTTAATCCACCTAATAAGAAATAAATTAAACCTCCAGTAGTAGATAATTCGGAATTTCTATATATTGTACTTAATATGTACAATCCATAACTTTGTAATTCTATTGATAGGAATATAGAAACTAAATCATTGGTTGATATTAAGAAAACTGCACCTATAATAATAAATAATAATATTAAAGGATATTCTATTATTTTTAAATGTTCTCCCATTTTATTTATTATTTTTGTTCTATAATAAATAAATTTATTAAACAATAATTGATTTAAAGAAGAATATTCCGGTACTCACACTTTTCTAGGGTGAAAACTTGTTAATTGTATAATTAATATACTAACAAAATATATAAATATATGGAATATTTGAGTAATATTAGTTATATGAAGCAAACCTCCATGTAACCCTATTCCGTTACTTACTATAGATAAACTCATTGTATCTTGTATAATACAATAAACTAAAGCTAAAATAGCTACTCTATTAAAAAGTATCGAAATATCTCGTCTTAATGTGACGGCATTTGAAATTAAAATAAATAGTATTGAAGTTATTATCATGATAAATTTTTATGAACCAGGAGGGAAAATCGAATTCCCATTTTTAATGCATGAAATTAAAGTTTTAACCAATTAAACTATCCGGGTTTATTAATGGGTGAATACCCTGGTTCGAACAGGGAACATACTGTACCACAAACAGTCGATCTACCAATTGAGCTATAATCACCTTTGAAATGGAAAGTTACTTTCCATTAAAATAACTAACAGTATATAATAAAAGTTAGTTTAATCTATCATGCGGTTTCGGCTTCGCAGTCCCTATATTCCCAATACCCCCTGTCCCGACGAAGTATGGATCCCCTGACCCCCCCCCCCGTCCCTATAAGGGAATGGGGGTCTGGGGTTCGGGGAATGGAGAGAAGGGGGTAAAGAGGGGATATGTAGATTCTATTATTTCCTTTAACTATAAATATCCACCTTATGTTGGAGTGATTCGAACACTCAATAGTAAATACCAAAAATTTATGACTTACCCATTAGTCCACAACATAATTTTTTAAAGAGAACCCGACTTGAACGGGTAAGATACTTAATATCAGATGGTCCTAAACCATCCATGTTTACCAATTTCATCATCCCCTTTTTTATGCTCGAGATAAGACTTGAACTTATAACCTAAATAGCTTCAATATTTCGCTCGACCAATTGAGCTTCACGAGCTTAAAATGGAGACATCAGGAATCGAACCTGAAATGTTGATATGCAAAATCAAAGTCTTACCAGTTAAACTATATCCCCATACCCCCCTGTCCATACCCCCTTCTTAATTTCTTTCTCTCCCTTTCCCGAACCCCGAAGGGGTTATGGGGGTAGGGGAGGAGGGATCGTCAGAGAAAGAAATGGGGGTCAGAAGTATGGACCCAGAAAACCCATGCATGCTTCGCTAGCCAGGCGGAATGAGGGGGTCAGAAGCACCCCCCCCCCCCCCTCTCCCCCCGTAGTCCCCTCTCTCGGTCCCTCCTCCTCAATTCATTGAGGAGGTGGGAGGGGGGAAAAAGAGGGGACGTCGGGGGACGGGGAATGAGGGGGTAAGAAGCCCCCCCCCCACCTGTCCCGGTCGATATGGGCAAATCTGACTTGAATGTTATTCAAATATCCGAAGAACGACTCGAACGTTCACGAAATCTCATCAGTATTGTTTAAGAATACCCTGTCTACCTATTCCAGCACTCGGATTTATGAATAAGGCTAAAGTGAGTTGAACACTTATCATTACTGTTATGAGCAGTACACTTTACCAATTAAGTTATAGCCTCTATTATACGGATAAAGGATTCGCACCTTTATGATTTGATCATGAGTCAAATATGTTACTATTACATCAACCCGCTTAGACTAGGCGGGGTTTGAACCCGCGTATGTAGCATTGAAAGAGCTATGTCTTTACCACTTGACTACTAATCCTATATAAGCCCAGTGCAAGTATCGCGCTTGCGTCTATTGATTACAAAACAATTGCATTACTTTTATGCTAACCAGACATACTAAGGCTTATAACCTTAGTTAAATGTAAGATATATTAATAAATAGTTACTTTAAAATTAGTACTTTGTATCTTAAAATCTCTAGATTATTACAAACAAAGCCTATTGTATAGCATATAATTTGAGCCTTCAGTGCAAGCCAACCCACATCTGGATCCCGAATATAGCCCTTCTATACTCCCACCGTGTATTGGGGTGCACTTCCGTCCTCAATACTATTATTATAATAATAGTATTACTATAATACTATACCGTAATATTATATTACGTGAATTAGAAATATCTTAAGGTAAGCTTCGTGCCTATATGCTTTCAGCACTTATCTTTAACTAACTTAGCTTTCCTGCCGTGCCTATAATATATATTTACTTAAGTGAAAGTAACATCCGCGTTTAAGGTAGGGACATCTCTCAGGTTTCGAGTACTCCCCCGTAATTAAGTCGGTTAAGCTATGAGAACTCTCATCTTTTTTAGTTTATTGAGAACCCCCGACTTAATGAAATATTCGGCTTATAAACAACAGGTAAACCAGAGGTTAACAATTAATATAACCTAACTTTAATCCCGCCTTCGTTCCTGGCTACGCAGTAGTCGGAAATGGAGGGGCTAAGTTTTTCCTGTTCCTTTCGTACAAAGGTTAATCCTTATTTTATTCAAATTCCCTCTAGAAGATAGAAACCATACTGTCTCACGACGTATTTAACCCAGCTCATGTAACTTTTTAATCGACGAACAGTCGTACCCTACATAGTTTCTGCATCCATGAGGATAAGTTAAGCCGACATCGAGGTGCCAAACCGCGCACTCATTTTGTACACTCTTGCGCAAATTAGCCTGTTCTACATGTTATCATAATAAATTTTATTTCCATTTTTCACAAAATGGTTCAGACTATGTCTTCATTTTTATTAGAGCGAGCATACGACGTCGTAGTCGCTCGACTACGACGAAGTCGGCTGCTCGCACCCCATAACTTATATAGTTCTTTAGCTCAAATATACTTATTTTCCACTTATTCAACCTTTTACCGCAAAAGATCCTACAGCACGTTTGGATTGAGATAAAGCCGAAATTACACTAGGTTTATAATAACCTCTATATGTAACTGTAGGTAATTTTTTATAAGAAGAATCTATATTTTTTAATCCTCCTTTTCATTTAAATTTAAATTGAGATCTATCTGCTCTATTACGTTTAGTTAATCTTCCTTTAAGTTCTAATCTTATACCTCCTAAATTTTTATATTTAATAGAATTAAATATTTTATTAGAGATATTGCTTCTTATATACTCTTCTTTTTCTCTTTCGTATAAGTCACTGAAGTATTCATATCCTTCAGGCAAGGAAAATTCAGGATTAATACCTAAAATAGAGTCTTCATCTATTAAAGATTTTTTTGCTAATAAAAAATTTAAATAGCAACCGGAATCCTCTCTTACTAAACTATCCGACAGGAGCCCGTAATTATTTAGTACCTGTAAGCACGAAATTATATTTAAATTTGGGTAAATATTTTCAAGTAAAGCGTAATCTTTAGATTTAAAAAAACTAGCCTTTTCCTGTATTCTATTAACTTCAGGTAATTTGGATACTTTTAATAAACTATTCATTACACCTACAAAATTAGAAACATTAGGTTTTCTAATTTTTAAACTTAATATATCAGTAAATATATCAGGACTAAAAGCAACAGATTTTAAGTTTACTATATTAAATTCTATATTATTATTAAATACTCTAGATAACATATTACTTAATTTATGTAAATAAGTATTTTTTTCAAATTTGAATTTATTAAGGTAATAGTTTAATTGGTATTTTCTTAATAAATCTAATTTATCAAGGTATGAATTTTTAAAATGTCTACTTAAATATAATCTTAAATATATATTAAAACATGGTAAAGATTCAGTTAAATATTTATATTTAGAAACTAGAAGTTTTTTTTCATTACGAAGTATGGCGAAGCCCCCCGTTCCATTGCTCTCAATGGGGTTCAGGACAGGATATGTAATAAAGCCCTCCTTAATTTTTTGCTTTAATCCCTTTTTAAATGATTTTAATATTTGGTTTTCTCAAAATTTATTATAACCTAGATAATTATTATATACATTATTTTTTTCAGTATTTATAGTATATAAAGTTATTATAGTTTTCGAATTTGTATGTTTTGTTTCCATTTTACTTACATAAATTTTATGTAATAATAAACTTCTTGTTTTTGGAGATATGAATTTTGATCCTATAAATCTATTATTGGCAAAATGTAAATTAAAATAACTTTCTAATACTTTATTTGCATTTTTGCTATCTATAGGTAAATTTTGCATATTTTGTTTATAATATGCATATATAGTATTTTTTCATTCTTTAGATACAGGAGGTAAGTATCTAACATGACCATTATCATTAAATTTAGTATTAAAAGGTGTTAATTTAAAATTATTATTTAAATTAGAACGAAAAATATGGGCGGATTCGCTAAGTATGCCCCGCCTAATTTTATTAGGAGAACTGCCAACCTTTGTTTTTAAAGCTTTAGCCTTCATGTAAATAAATTTTATCTTTTTTTTTTATCTTTTTTTATAAGTGTATGGTAATAAAAATGTTGGGTGTTAAAAAGGATTATTGTTAGCATAACTCACCTTATAGTCGTTGAACGATTTTATCTTATATAATTATGCCAAGATAAATTTCGCTTCAAATTTACTTATCTAAGTAATTCTTGAAATTAACCCAATATATTATCAATAATTTTAGCTCTCTTGGTCCCTACCATCTCCATTCCATTCATACCCCCTCTCCCCCCTTGTTTTCCGCCTGGCGAAGCATGGATACCCCCTGTCCCCCGCGACCCCCCGTCCCTATAAGGGAATGGGGGTAGGGGAATGAGGGGGTGCTTTTGATCCCCGGAGGGGATATGGGAATGGGGTTCGCGGTAGCAGGCGAGATGGTAGTCGCAGCCAAAGATAGCTTAAAATATTGAAGGACAAACATCCCTAGCGTAGCTTTTCCAATAATCCAAGATCTTTCCTTTTTGCATCTTGTGATCCTATGCCCTGCTTACGCAACTGTAAGATTTGTTGTTAATCAAACAGTATGGCACGAATTAGCCGTTGAGCTTTTCAGGTATTTATCATGACTATTAAGAAATCTCTTAATAACTCAAAAAACATTAGAAAATTTATTCATAATATTTTTTATTATACCGCTATTTTCACTATAGTGAAAAACGTACCTAAATATCCATTCGTATCTACAGCGAGGGTAGATAGAAATAATTTTAGAAGATTAAATATAGTAAAACTACATAAAACCACAAACAACGTTACGGCCAAGCTAAGCGAAGCCAAGCTTGTGCCTATAACAAATAATTTTTAGACACTCCCTTTTACTCTTTAAGGGGTCTGTGCCCCACATAAACTGTCTCCTAACCATATATTCCTTTCTAAGGCTACTTAAAAGTCAGAACTGAGGCTATCTCTCATTTGGGCTTCTGTATTGGCGCCAGAAGCGCCCACTGAAGCCAGAAGCGCCCACTGAATTAGTATTCAACAAGCAAGAGACTCTGAAGTATGATGCGAAAATAAAGGATTTTCATTTTTATTAACCAATTTACCTTATAATCTGAAAATTAATTCATCATACCCAATAATTAGTAACAGTAAAGCTGCATAGGGTCTTCTCGTCTAACTAGAGGTAAACTGTATCTGCACAGTTATTCCAATTTCACTGAGTCAATCATAGAGACAGCTGTTGTATCGTTACATCATTCATGCAAGACCGCATTTAACGGCCAAGGCATTTCGCTACCTTAGGACCCTCACGTTAAGGCCGCCATTAACCGGGGGTTCCTTCAACACCAAATTTTTTAATAATTTAGTTAAATCCGTTAACCAGCCGGGATCGGGCAGACATCACACTCAATACATCGATTTTTAATCTTTTTGCGGAGTGCTTTGTTTTAATTAAACAGTCGTACAACATTATTTTATGCTTCTTCCTTTTTACCCGATATTCATCAGGACTAATGAGCCCTCCTTATCCCGAAGTTACGGTAGTTAATTTGCCGAGTTCCTTTATGATTGTTAGCTCATTTACGCCTTCGTATTCTCTACTAGCTTACTTGTTTCAGATTCTAGGTACGGTATAATATTTATATCTTTAAACTCATCTGTTTTAGTTTGTTGTATTTACTAAATAAAAATATCATTATTACTATTTTTTCCAGAACACTTTTCACTTATTCCCCCTAGCACCTCCTCGACTCCCCTCCCTCCTCCTCAATTAATTGAGGAGGTGGGAGGGGAGAAAAAGGAGGGGGACCAAAATGTTGTCATTTAGTAATTTAGATTTTCTCATCGTTTAAACCTTTAGGTCTATTACTTAGAGGCCGTTACTTTCAAGCTCCTTGCTAATCCATAAGCTTTAGGCGGAGGATTTCAATTCCCAGCTCGCCTCCTAGTTAAATAATCTTAACTAAGAGGGGGAATCGGGCGGGAACCTTCCTTCTTATTCGTTACTCATGTCACCATTCTCACTTGAATTGATTATCATATATTTCTTCGCTGAAGAAATATCTTAATTTAATTCAACGTTCTGCTACCCCACAAAATTACTATACAATAAATATATATAGTAAAATATGGACAAGGTTTCGGTATATTGTTTAGATCCGTTAAATTTTCGATGCTTTTAAAACTTAACAAGCGCTCTGTTACGAGGTCTTCAAAATTTGGCTGCTTCTAAGCCCATCTCCTTGTCGACTTTAATAAAAACCTTCTTAATTTCACTTAACTAATAATTTTGGAACCTTAACTCTTGTTCTGGGCTGTTTCCCTTTTGACATACAACCTTATCATTCTATGTCCGATAATTCAAGATCCATCTTTGCCATTCCGAGTCTACATACTCACCGATAAAATCTTCACGATCCCCCGATATATACAAATCAACATGTTGTTTTAATGGCTATAACCACTAAAATTTAAACATCTTGTCTGAGATTAAATTCTGTACCTGCTAAGATGTTACTCAAATTGCCTACTGTTATAGGTTTCGCAGAAAACCAGCTATCCTAGTCAGTGTTGTCTTTCACTACCTACCATAATTCCTCGGATATCTTTACAACGATAACCCGTTCGGACTTTTATAATCCTGATTATGGTAAAATCACCAGGCTTCGGGTCTAACTTTAGACACTATTCGTTATTTTAACGATTGGTTTACCTACGCTTTCACTCGCATCTAATGTTAACTAGGTGACCCATTATGCAAAAGGTACGTTCTCACTTATTTATTTGGCTCGAACTGCTTATAAAACTACTAATTACAATCTTTCTCTCATGATACTTTTCACTGTCGCTTATGTATTATATTTAGCCTTTGAGGAAGGTTCCCCATTTAATTCAAACAGTTTTTTAACCATTTTACTTAATGTTAGTAGGCTACTCTATTTTCACTCACGCTAATCATAGAATCTCTTTTGATTTCTTTTCCTGAAGTTACTAAGATATTTCAATTCACTTCGTTTACTAAAAAACTTCTCTGAGGGTTTATCGTTAGATTCTCCGATCTCCCTCCCCCCTTCTCTTTCGATTCCCTGCAATGGAGAGAGAAGAAGGTTGATAAAGGAGAAAGGGCCAATTTTACTAAATATTTCTTTGCTCTCGAACACTCCCCCCTCTCTCCGCCGTACCCCATAATAAATTATGGGGTTCAGAGGAGAGAGAGAGAGGCTATATAAACGTTATATACATTCAAGCCAGGGCTCTTTGAATGAAAACTTGAATATAAAGATTCTTTTAGAAATATTTAGCTTAAAATTGTGGAAAAAAAGCTCTTAACGAAATCATAATGCCCTTTAATACATAGCTAGATTTCCCTAATAGTTTCTTTGTATACTTATATATTTTCATATAAATATATGTTCTATATCTATTACATTTCTATTAATTCCATATCAGACTATTGCGGTTCGAACGCAACTATTCTCCTTCCCAAAAGGAGCGCCTAACCAACCCGGCCCTAATCTGTATTTGCCTCTTTGCATTAAAAGAAGCCGCGACGGCTGAGACGTCGCGGTTTTGATCTCCGCCACTAATCCCCCATTTCCTGGTCGGGGGCGTAGCCATACTTCGTAATGAATGAGGGGGTCAGAAGTATAGAAGCAGAAAAAGTAAAGTAATTCAGAAAATATGGGATTCGAACCCATGATGGAGAAAACCCCATACCAGAACTCAAGGCCGGCACTTTAAACCACTCAGTCAATTCTCTTTTTTAATTCTTCCAAGAATCGAACTTGGATTTCATTCTTATCAAAAATGCACTCTACCGTTAAGTTAAAGAATTTCTATTACATTCCCTCCTCTTTAATTTCTCTCATCGAACGGACCCCCGTCCACTTGTCTTTACCCCCCCCCCCCCCCCTTCTCTCCCCTGACCCCCCCTTATAGGGGGGGTATGGGGTTATGGGGACAGAAGAGAAGGGGGGGGGGGTTATCCATGATGAGAGAGGGCAGGAAATACGTAGCCCCCTTCTATACCCCCTGTCGACGAAGTATGGCTTAAGGGGACGGCATGCATGCATGAATATGACATTTTCAAGAGTACTCAGACTCGAACTAAGAATTCGGAGGTTGAAGCTCCTTGTTTTGCCATTAAACTATACTCTTTCGACCCCTCCCCCCTCCATTACGAAGTATGCATCCTTCATTACGGCGCAAGCTATGCGGAGGGCATACTTCGTCAGCAGAAACCACTTTATCCCTGACAGCATGCCGCTATACCGGCAGCCGTCCCCATTCCCCCTTGTTTTCCCTGTCTTTACCCTCTGTCCGGGGGAAGGGGTCAGAAGTATGGAATGGAGGGTATCAGAAGCACCCACCTCCGACTCCCCTCCCTCCTCCTCAATTAATTGAGGAGGTAGGAGGGGAGAAAAAAAGGAGGAGGAATGAGGGGGTATAGTGAAACCGCGACGTAGTCAGCGCCCGGGGGGAAGGGGGTAATAAGGAATAAGTGATTCGAACACTTAACCTACCGTGTGTAAAACGGTTGCTCTACCATTGAGCTAATCCCTTTTATTTTTAGGTTTTATAGTAATTACTATTGCTCCTATCATAGCTAATAATAGGATAAAACTTGCTAATAATAACCACATACTGTGACTTGTATACAATATATTTCCAATTGTGGAAATATGGCTTGTTTCTATTAAATTACCATCTCAACTACTACTTGTGGCAAAAAATAAATCAGAATTTACTGTTTCTGTCCCCGACGTAGTCAGAGGAATGGGGTTCGAAAATGAATGGTATAACACATTATTTAAGGCGGAACCATTTTGTGTATTATTTAGAATTGCTAGGTCATAAGGTAAGAATTGGAAAACTAAGTAATTAAAAAATATTGTTATAAATAAAGCTAAAGGTATACTATTTTTAGTATTACTTTGTAATTCACTAATTCTAATATTTATTAACATTAAAATAAACAGAAATAGTATGGATACAGCTCCTATATACACAATTAAGTAGGATAAACCTATAAAATTCAAACCTAATAAGATTAAATAAGAGGATACACCCCCAAATAATCCTATTAAGAATAGAACTGAAACTATAGGATTTTTACTTACTATTGTTAAAATAGCACATATTATTGCAAATACAGAAACAATATCTAGAGCTCCAGTTTTAAATCCACTAGTATATATTTCATCTATTATAAATAAATTATTCATATTGTCCCTTTAAAATTTACCCTATGGAAGGGATACGGTTTTCGCGCCTGGCATGCTTCGCCGACCCCATTCCCCCCCCCGTCCCTGGTTTTCGGCTTCGCACCCTCTCTCTTTATGAGAGAGGGGGTAAAGGAATGGGGACGAGAGAGGGGGTCTGGCGGGCTGGCTGGCATACTTCTGTCACCCGACTACTGCTGGCGCTATGCCGGCTTCGCCTTCCCGACGTAGTCGGGAAATGAAGTATAGCAGCCAGCATGGAGGGGTCAAACGACAGTAACGGAAAGAGGACGATTCGAACGCCCAAGTGTTTTCACACAATATTTAGCAAATATCTTGCCCTACCTATAGCGACCTTTCCATAGTTGCCAAGCTACCCTGCGCGCGCAGGTGGGGGAGGGGGAGTCTCATGATGTAGTAATGCGTATCGCATTAGTACATCGTATCAGCTTCGACTTACCTTTTTAACCCTCCCCTTCGAACTAAGTCGGCATCGAACCGACATCCCTTTTCGTGACAGGAAAAGTCTTTACCAATTAAGCTATTAGTTCTTTACGGTTAGTCGGAATCGAACCAACACACTCTGTTTGGAAGACAGCAATCCTACCATTAAATGATAACCGTTTTACTATTATATATTAATTTACTGCGGCTGGCTGCTCGCGTCTTCGGCTTCGTAGTCCAGCCGTACTCTATTTGAGGTCTTTTATATACTAATTCCACCATATAACATAATATCATATAGGTCACTAATAATTCTAGCCTTTCGATTCTACCTCACCCCCTCCCCCCTTCTCTTCTGTCCCCATAACCCCATACCCCCGTCCCTATAAGGGAATGGGGGTCAGGAGAGAAGGGGGGTAAAGACAGGGAAAACGAGGTATGGCTGGCATACTTCGGCAGGCGGTTTCGGCTTCGCACCAATGGGCGTAGCCGGGGTCAGTAGTCATCTATGCTTCGCCGACCCCATTCCCATTCCCTACGTAGTCGCGACGTAGTCGCGGTTTCGGCTTCGCTACCAAGTATGGCTTCGCGACGTAGTAGCCAGCAGTAGTCATACTTCGTAATGAAAGAAGGATACCCCCCCCCCCATTCCCTTTCCCCCGACGTAGTCGGGGGACGGTGGGGACCTTCTGCGAAGCCGGCATAGGGCCAGCCATACTTCGTCGTAGAAAAAACTAGGATCTATTGGATTCGAACCAATATCATAATGATTAAAAGTCATATGTATTCACCATTATACTAAAATCCCTATTTATCTTCTATTCTGACCCCCATTCCCTTATAGGGACGGGGGTATG